AGACCGAATCGAATACATGTATATGATAGAACGACATATTCAAAAATACGTGATCTGATTGGATAGGCTGCCTGCAGAAAGAGTTTTCCGACCGCATAACAATTCATTCTTTTGTGTAGCGCGTGGGACCATGTCTCCCGAACGATCATAGTGCGGCCACTCATCTAAAAAGAAATTGGTAGATCTAACTTCCCTTCCCCCATACCATAGCCGGAAGGAAGGGATAGCGTATCTACAGAAGAAAGAGTAAAGGCCCTCACCTTTAATTTAGTTTAGACGCAGCTCGAATGCCTTTACGCTATAGGCTGTGTTAAGCATGCTTCTTTGACAAAAAAGAAAGTCTTTTTCCATGACAACAGTCGCGACTATACTATAAAGGGCGGGGCAGTAAGCTCTCTATCAACAACAGGGGGCTGTTCTCCTTTGTCAACTCCTTGCTTGTGTCGTTGACTTTGTCAACGCGGACCGGGGCGAGCGGAATTCAGTAGAGGCTCGAAGATACTAAGCGAAGGGCGCTTTAGCGGCTTTGCTATCCATCCTACTATACTACCGAAGGGCGACGGGCAAAGCTGCAAGGAGATAGTGTGCCTTTCTTTGTTCTCATAGCAGAGTGAGGGGCGCTATCCATCCGCCAATAGAGCCGGTTTTAGTGAAGATCCGCTCATATGCTGCATGAGGGGCGGCAAAAGACGACTTTGCCCATGAGTTAGCCGGAATTCGGACCAAAATCTCACTTGCAGCTCAGCTGACCCGCTTTCATTGCATTCGTGTCGAAAGTGGAGAATAAATAACGAAGATTCGGTCGGTTGATCTTTTCCTTTTAGTTCGAGAGGTTCGTGATGCAAGGAATTGGCCAACGATCTTCTATATGATGCTTATAGTTCTGGCTCAGAGGCGTTACGCATTGCACGCAACGATTGTCTTCCTTTCGCGGGCGAGCCTATGCGTTGAAAGTAGGTCAATCTGCTTCTTCGGTTCGCCTATTGGCTCATGTCTTTCTCACCCTTTTTTGGTGTCTTAGGAGTCGCCTAAATGCTCTAAGAAATCGGTTATCGTATTACCTTGCCCATGCGCTACTTTATCTTTTTTAATTCTTTCCGATATGAGCCGAAACCACGACTGATTGATTCGCCAATCTTAGCAAATAAGAGGCAATCTTTCGATTTCGACGAATCCGCACTTGGCCTGAAAGTCCCATCCCTAGGACCTGTAGTAGCACGAAAACAAGCAAGCTTTTTCCGATGTCTTCGACACAGGAGATTAGGACAGAGAAGTTAGCGATAGGGGTCTCTCCTCTCCCTTACCACTTACTTTTTCCTACTACTTTGAACTGACTGAGATGACTTCGCTTCAACCCAGTTATTATTTACGCAATTTCCAGATCGAGCCAAGCACTGAGCTTCATTCCAGCTTTGGAATGAGAGGAAGGGGGCAGTTACCTTTCTCGGAGGATGCTGGCTTTATTAGGTATGAGTGCCGGTACTGAACACTGGAATCGGCTAGGCTAGTAGATATAATGCTTCCACTCCGTACTCTGTAATAAGAAGAACCAAGCATCCACCGTATAAGAGAAAGACCGTCGACCCCTGAGATGAAAGAAGGAAACTTAGGTGCTGAACCCAGGCGGGGGCCCCGGATAGGAGGTCAGTGTGTGATCAGTTAGATAGGGGATCTCTTAACCAGAATTACGGAATGAGGACCGGGCCTGTACTCATGGTAACGATGGAAGGAAATATTTCGAAGACTTCTCAGTAGTGGAAGAAGGTAATATCACCTTGGTTAGGAAAAGCGCTTTAGGCTGGGCAAAGCCTTTATTTTCTTAATGGGGACCCAATAAGTTCAGTACATGTAAAGATAAATACATCACCTCTCTCCTAGGCCTCTTGGGACTCTCCTTTGGCAACCCGTCGCGCCCTCGTCGCGGCGTTAGCAGCCATTGACGATGAAGACTAAGCGAGCCGGCCGGAGCATATGCTACTTTTTCTAAATCGTGAACACCTTATCTTTCTTCTCTGTCTGATCCGCACACTCCAGACCTCGCCTCGGTTCTTGGCTTTGATCCAATTCCGAAGCTCGTTTGCTCACTAGCCGATGTCATTTTCAATTGACTTAGTTAGAAATGGGGATACCGTACCACTTTAAATTAAACAAGCGCCAGGAAAATGGAGCTTACCGCGCTGAGTTACGTCGTAGGCGAAGCTTTCGATTCGACAAATGAATGGTTGGTGCTTCCCTTCTTTAGCCTATTTGCCTATTTGGTAGATTCAATTAGGGCTAGCTCAAAGACTGGCTAATCCCAATCCGATGGATCAACTCTTTCGCGTCGCTTAACGACTTGTAACTCTGGCGAGTACCGATGCTCCAAATTGGATTACCTAGCGCTTGGGTGAGATGTTCGACAAGAGACTAAGGACTTTTTAGGTGGGAGTTCCATCCGAGACGGACTGGAATCACCGGCTCATACTAGAGCTTCCGGACGAACTCAAAAGCGAAAGATCGAAGCCTTACCTTATTCATTCGTGGAAGGAGCTAATACAGAATACGAGAAAACTCCTTCGAAAACGAAATCGGAAAGAGAGATGCTTTCAATCCAACAATTGTAATTAGTAGCCGACCTTTAATTGAAATTGACCAATGTTCGTCTATCGGCTCAAGTCTTTCCAGAAGCCGGAAGGAAGAGCGCTTTTTTGCTTTTCGTGTGATCACTTTCCATAATGGTTTCCTACCGAAGGTAAAAAGGCAAACAAAGGATACGGGGACCCAAGCTCTTATACGTGAAGTGCTTTCCGGCAAACTTAGTATCGAGAACTTCTAAGCGAATCCGTTACCGCTCCCGAAGTAAATTTACCCTCAGAGAAAGTAAATGCGTTTACACGTACGCATACATAAACAAAGTAGGGCCCAGGAAAGCCATTCCTGCTACAGAAAAATGCATTCGACCACCTGAACTTGAACGCTCTCTTTCTTTTTAACGTTCTAACTGAACACACCTTGAAGAGGGAATCATCGAGCGTAAAAGCACGCTTCAGAGCATGTGTGCCGCATAAGCTAAGTCTCGTTTTCTTTTCTTCGACCAGCACTGACCCATTGGTCAAAATAAAGTATGAGAAGAATAGGTCCCCAAAGACTTGTTTTAGATCGAGAAGTTCATTTCGCCTTCAAGTGGCTTTCGTAAGGGAGTTTCCGTCTCTATTGATTATTGGTCTAGACGAGCGCATAGGACTTGCTCATCGACTTAACTGAATGAATCCTTGGGACTGGAAGCATTATTCATCTCAAGGCTTTATCTGACCCCTTTTGATGAGTGGATTTATCGATGTGAGGTAAACCTATGGGTATAGATACTTTAACATAAAGGGCTTTTTCGTAGATAGGCTAGTACTCATTCGAGGGTAATTCTCTGCCCGGAATGAATGCCTTTTCTTTTTTTCTCTAGAGTGAAATAGAGGGAGTCTAAATTAGTTTAGACTTACGCTTCTTTCAAGAAGAGGTTTTCCTATTGAGTTGACATTTTTGTGTTTCTATACGAAATTATTGATGGATGGTTGGCTCAGTGGAAGGTATCACAGCACAGGCATGGTAAAAAAAAGATCTTTTCGTATAGCAACTAGACCGAAATTCTCTGTTACAGAGGTGAAAGCACCGTGTTTCTGTTCGGCTTCAAGGGCAGTTGGTATTTCCTGTTTTCTAGACGCACGATGGGATTTCTGATTGGTCCTCATAGCAGCTGCAGCTTCCATCTATTACTAAAATAGTATATACATAAACGTATGGATGAAAACTTTTGGAAATACGAATACAAGACAAGGCTTGATCTCTATCTCTAACCCCTGGCTGTACCAAATGCGGCCACTCCAGGTATAGGTGAGCGTTTGTTTCTATAGGGGATTGGTACCATAGACTACTCTAATGCCATAGGGACAGTAGCCGCTTATGTTTTGCCTTTATAAAACAGGAAAATCCGAACTGATATGGAAAGAGCCGAGTCCTTGTCCTTTTCTGCGGCTACTAAGCTACTAAGTAAGATACCGCCTTCGTTGAGCTTGAGCTATCGATTGAACCAACCTTTTCTTGGGACTTTAGCCTTTTTTTTTTTATCCGCTTCTATTTTCTATTTAAAAAATAGAAAACTGTGCGCTTATGCGCCTCAAAGCAGAAGGGTCTGGAGTTTTGATGGACTTTGCAGGCTCACCCATGACGGTTACGGTTTCAGTACGCTCTTCCCTCCACTTCTTAGCCCTTTGTCTCCTCTAAGAAAAGAGTCTTAGCTTCTTTCTTCTCCTAAATCTAAATAAAGAATTGGAATGCTTCTACTTTTTGGGAAATCTCTCTAATGGGTTAGGCCTGCATTCTGTATTTCAACTAACTTCGGTACGGTCCGTTGACCAAATGAAAGCAAAAGGCGAATCTCGAGGTCAATCTGATGGACTGACTGAAAGAGTTTGAAGTCAAGTCAGTCTTGTTTATCCTATCTCCGAATACCAGGAGCGAGAAAGGTAGCTATTGCCTTGATCCCATCTCTCATTCCCATTGGGAACCGGCTATTCCCACTTCTTATAAAGAATTCTAAAGAGGGAAATGCCTCATGGTCCGGAGAGAGCTTTTTCTCATTCTATTCGATGAATATCAGATCCAGTGTTAAGTCTTTTGGTAAGCGGGAGTAATCTTAGACGAATCTAGATATTAGATATTGGTGATAGTACTGGTGCTCAAGACCCGGCAGTCTTACCCAAAGATCTCTTTTTTTAATCAGGCTTCAAAGTAAAGTCCAAGTAAAAGAGTGCAGTTTCGCGAGAAAAGGGGGGACCCATAGGATAGAGAGCGGGTGGAACACTGTACCAAGGACAAGGATCGACCTTTAGTTTAGGGAGAAAGAGAAGGAGAAGATGGAACCTGATATGAAATATGAATAAGAGGTGGAGGGCAGTCCTCACTTCTAGTAAGATAGTTACGCTTTCGGCGTCAGCCAAATGATCTTGATAGGACTATAAAAGTAAAAGGGCCACGATAGGCAATAAGGAAGAACTGAGGTTCGAGCCCTCAGCGTGGTTAGCAAAGAAAAGGAAAGGGCACACAGTCTGAAAGTAGCTTCTTCCTCATCTTAGGGCGCTTGAGAAGGCTTCTTCCTTAAGAGGGATTGGGATGAACATGAACTGACATTCATGCCAGAACGTAGACCCCTTTCCTGTCTCAGGAACCGGGCGTATTCCTTTCCAACCTTCTTTGGACTGGACCTTCTTCTCTTATGAAATAAAACTTCTCTGCTGACAGAGTGCTTCGTTGATTCAAAAGCTATGTCCTTCCCGTTGCTGAAGCGCCTGCACTCTAGCACGGCGCTCTTTTTTAGTTTTTATATTCGCTTGACACTTACTTTACGTGATGTCACAGTTCGATTAGAGCTAGCTCGACCAGCAGCCCATCCTAATTCTTCGCCGATTCATCCCTTCGTTCCTTTTCTCTTGGGCATCTCATTTAGAATACAATGCATTCTTTTCGATCCCTATGTAGGCTTGCTTCGCATAGGCTACACCGGTACACTTAACACTCACCCAATCTTTAAAATGGAGTCGAATCAATCAACTGGCATATCTGGGATCCGCCCTAGGCTACTTTTTTTATTTTTTATGAAATGAAAAGTGTGAGGAACTTCTTACTCCTAAATGCAGCCGTGATCAACTATACGATACCACCAGACTATCCTCGGTACTTCCATCCACCAATCAAGGCTAGTGGAGCGAAGAGAGCCAAAAAAACGTGAGCGCCCCTACGCGAGCCTTATTGAAAAAGCCCCGTCACTATAGATAGGGCGTTAGCGCTTTACTAATAACATAAAAGGGGAAAGCCAAAACCTACTCCTAACAAGATCGAAGTAGAACATTCTCCATCCGCCCGCCAGCAGCAGGGGGGTTCGATTCCCGTTATACGCGATGTGGCGAAGAAAAGCGCTTGTTATTTGCGGAAAGGAAGAAGTCATCCCTCTTGCTGGAGGAAACTACCTTTCTATCCTTCTCCTGCCCCTCTCAGTTGGAAAAAGGGCTTTCAGAGGACTTTCCCTAATCTCCTTTGCTCCCTAATCCATTCCCGGTGCCATTCAACTATCTGACAATAGAGTATCTAAGTCAAAGCTGTTCCCGGGTTCAGGTGAAGAATGTTAGAAAGACTCTCATGAAAAAAACCTCTAACTTGGTTCGAGTGGCTGATAGCTGCTTATCGCTCCTGTCCAGTCATCTTAGTCCATGGCTTCTGTTTCATGCTTGGTTGATGGAAGACAGCTTTGAGTGCCGTTACTTTCCCCCTCCATGCTTGAAGTTCATTCCTCCGTTGTGCTTTGTCTGTCATCTTCTTTCTTCCCTTCCTCGGGCACAGTAAGACAAAGAGCTGTTTTCTTTCTTGCTTTGTTTTTTCTTGTTGCTTCTGTTTGGGCTTGCTCCTCTGTTATCCCTGACTCAAATCCCTAAACTTAATGAATGAAGGAAGGGTCTCCGCTCCTTACCCTATCGGGCAAGTGGCTTACACTCCTTGCTTGCTTTCATCCTGCTTTTAGTGCCGCTTGCTTGCTCGAAGGAGGGGCTACCGCTCTTTAACCTCGTCGGTAAAGCGGCTTGAATAGGACTTTCCCTATTTTCATTGGCCTTTTCTTCGATGTCAATGTGCTCAGGTCCTTTCTTTGCCCCTTCCCTTGGGTTGGGCTCTCCCTCAAATGCCCTTTCCCTTCGTTATCTCTACATGAGTGAAACTCAAGCACTCGAAAGTAGATTAGCGTCACGCCAACGCAACTCTCAAACCATCGGCGAGAGGAGAGTAGGTCCGGCTATGACTTTCATAGGAACCGTTGGGCCACTATGCCATAGTGAGAGTAGGGACCCATCCCATATGACTCAGAGTCAAAGAAAGCTCTTAGCCTCCGACCAGTGAAGATCAGGAAGCCGAGAGGCGGATGAGCACCTGATCGTTTTCTACGCAATTCATTGAGTTGATGGAGTACCGAGAATAGTCTTTAGCTAGAAGCTCAGAGGCTTCAGAGGCGCCAGCCATTAGCTCAAGTTAACCCGCACTTCCTAAGGTTACGGTTACGGAACGAAGGAGCCCGAGCTATATGCTTAATGAAATTCTATGACAGATAGGGATGTCGATAGAAAGAAGGGAGTAGAGTAGACATCTTCACATACTCTATTTTCAGATCTTTTTGTTCAGGGCGGAGAACATTATCTTTCATTCCTCAGTCGCTTGCCCGAAGTTTTATCAGTAGTTCGGCTCTTTGCCCCAACACTCGACTTCAAGCTTAGGTAGCCGTAGCCATTTCGGATTCGGGGACGGGTCCGCGCAGTAGGAGAAAGCCTTCTTTCTTCATCAGCAGGAGCAGCCTTTAGGTCTAACTCTAAGACTTCAACCTATCTTTCATCAAGCCAGAAAGCAACCAAAAAAGCCACTTGAGCAGAAAACGGCTCAAAGAGCGAAGTTTAAAGGGCTCAGTGCCTCATAGCTGTTCCGAGCCGCATTTACTATGTCACAGTCCAATCGAAGAAGCTCGTATCCGCGTCGGACGAAGAGCTTTCTCAGACTCCTCAAACATGGGAGGGGAGTACGGTCATAGAACGAGTCCCGAACCCGAACCGGTCAAAGACGGACCTGTATACTCTTATTAAGAATATAAGTGCCCAGGCTATTCATGAAGAGGAGAAGCCAAATCGATCATAACAGCACTTCCAATAGTTGAATCAAGGGATGTGGAATCGACGAATTCTTGACCTCCTCAGGGGAAAGACGAAGAAGAGCTTAGTTGATAGGATAGAAGGAGGATTGCTTCTCTAATCTAACCCATACATAGACGAAAGTCAGGCATCGGTGGAAGTGCTAAGCGCAAAAAGTGAAGAAGCTTTGAAGCCGATCGAAGACAGCGAGAGTAGCAGCTGATCTTCTACCTGATCTATCTACCATATTGATTGATGTATTAGAGAGACCAAGTTCCTACGAGGGAAGAAAAGATTCACCAGCTCTATCGATTATCAAATCCCTGTACCTTTGTGAAAGACATCGCATGGAATAGCTTACACGGGAACGGGGAAAGGTAGAAACTCAGATTCAAAATAGAAGTTCCTGAGCTAGAAGGAATGGGGTCAGGGGTGGAGACTGACTGCCAAGGAGCGTAGCAGCTCGACCAGAGGGAGAGGAGTGAAGCTGCTTGACCGAATAAGTGAAAGAGCGAACCGCAACTAGACCTGATAAAACAGCAGCTTTCAGGCATCCGGAGGTCTTAGATAGAAGATGAGCCGACAGTAGGACTCTCTGAAAGCTTCAAGTGTAGCATCGTAGATTACTAGCTGCTAAGAAAGACTATCCGGTAAATGGATATTGGGTTGATCCCCATTCCTGACAAGCCAATCGATTGGTAGATCCTAATTATCTGGTTGAGGAAGCACCTTTCAGTTAAAAAATCCTCAATTCGAAGTGGTGAGTCAGTCTTTGATTCCACGGCAGAGTCAGTGGTAGTTCCTCTTTCTACGACACCTAGGGATCACAGCCCTCAACCATGGGCATGGTAAAAAACAAATATCAATTTGTTTACAGTAATATCAGGAAAATAAGAGAATTTTTTATTCAAAAAGCGTACTTGGCAGTACCCAATGTGGCGTGACTAGCCGCCTACCGTTTCGCACTCGCCTTCTATAAATATGGCTAGAAAATCATCATACCAGAGAGAGAGAAATGACATAATCAACCGGAAAAACCCCCTTTTTTTGGGGGGAAGCCGCTGTAATGCTCACCTTTTCTTACGCAACTAATCCTTCCTTCGCTGCAAATGGCTGAGCTACCGCACTATGTTACTTCCATTGATTAAACAACACAACTAGCACTAGAGCCAGTATAGATAAATAAATAATAAACAAGTTCCGCTGCCATATTTTATTTCATTTTTTTCTCCGGATCAAAGCATGTATCAAAGGGCCTTGGATTGCCCCATCAACGGCAGACCGTCAGATTTCTTCAAGGTGAGTCGTGGACTCAGGTAAGGATGCCCACTGTCCCCCTACTTGTTCACATTCTTATCACAGATTCTATCAGCAAGTATCTGTGGTCTAAGCCTAGGCCAATCAACAAGTGTGAAAAAGCCCCAAATGTTCAAGCAATCAACCACGGACAGTAAGCAGATGACATCATTCTCATGGGGGAAGCGAGCGAGTCTGAGGCTAGGTTCTTTAGGCTATAATTTCTGTGATGTAGTAAAAAAAGAAAGAGCAAGGTTTTATCCCGCAACTCATAGGAAACTATATGGTTCGGCAAGCAAATTTTTGACTCTAAGGAACCGATCCAGCACCTTGGAATCCCCATTCATTATAAGGAGAAAAATCGGGAGATTCGAAGAAAGATTCACTTTGGTCCAAGAGATAGAAGGTTGTCCTTAGCAGGAAATCACGCTAATCAAATCGACTCTAACATGCCAGTCTACAGAGCTTCCCTGAAAAACTAGCGATTCCCTATTCCCAAAGGAAAGGCCAGAAGAATAAAATAAGATGATCAGGAAATGACTCTGGGTGGGAAGTCAGTGCTCACTCCTTTTGATTGGAGTGAGCACTGGCTTCGAAGACTCCCGGGCGGAGGCTAGCCTCACACACGAATACAAGAAGACAGCAAACAACTCAAGGGAAGAAGCTAGCACCGACTCTAAAGCTAGGACGGAATGCTTTCGGGGCTGCTTACCGAATCCTTACCACAACCGGAAAACGAGTTACTCGCTCAGGAAAATCAGCACTGATGAGCTTCTTTCCCTCATCCTCGATCTGTTGACCTAACTCAGGGCGATACCTTCGGTTGGGTTTTTAACTGGCTTTTTGCTCCTTGTGATGAAAAAGCAGTGCATGGCTATTTCTGGATCCAATCCTGGCATCTCTGAATATGTCGATGCAAGCTCTAAACTGCTTGAGCAACCCAATCAATAGTTATTTTCTGGTGCTGGTAAAGATTTTTAGTAATAAAGGTAGGTTGAGGGTCATCATGTGTGCCCAGATTGGCCTACTCGAGCTCATTAATTGTGGGCTGGCCTCCATATTCTTTTCCGAAAGGAGCTGGACTGAAGCCTATTTCCTCTACGTCTTCTTCTTGTGCACCATCTGGGTAATAGTCTGAGGTTTCTTCATTTGAATAATGCTTTTCATAGATAAGTTCTTTTTATCTGGAAGAATACTCTGATGGGGAAGTATAATAACTGCTACAATCTTCTTAAAAAAAGAAAAAGGCATGCGAAACCGAGAAGGAAGTTCCTTATTCACTATATCCTGTGTGAAAGAGCCAAATTTCTTTTTTTAGCGTAGCGTAGAGAGAGGACTTTCGGGTGAACGAACGATTTCAGATGCAGCGACCATGGCCTGATTTTACGTAGTTCCGTATATTGATTCTGACGAGTGAATTTCATCCATTTACTGAGAAAGGAGAGGAACCTACCTATCAGAAGAGGTTTTAACTAGAATACGAACTTCATAAGAGGATGCCCTATTATATTAGAGATATAGGTTTGGGAAAATGGGGTTTTGACCTAGTAGGGGTGTTCTGCATTTTTTGATGTAGGTTGGAGTAAGAATTTTGTGTCGAAACGAAAGTCTCATCTGAGAATTCCAGTCGATGATGGGAGTTCCTCGCCTCTGGATGATGGTTTTTTTATCTTCATCTCTTGCATGGGTTGATTCACTGTAATAGGTTTGGTCATCTACTCTGTATTAATGGAATTGAAGGAGGGTCTAGGTATCTCTACGGCAGATATAGAATGGATCTTTGGGATCGAATCTGCACAAGACCTAAATGACTTCTTTTTTGAATCTTTTTCAACAATGAAGAATCCGGGGTTTTCTTTCTTTTACAGTCAAATTACGGTTGAGGATGTGTCGAAAAAGCGATCAATGGATCTTCGGTTGCTTCATGGGGTTGCGTACGGGCATCCGTGGTTCGCTAGATGGGGGTACAGATTCTGCCATGGAAGCTTTGGAGTGACCGAAAACAATTACGACAGAGCAATCGACATTCTTAGTTCATAATAAGATCATCCAAGATTTCAGTAACACGAACCGATGCAGAGAAATCAAGCAAGCCATTCGTTATTACGAAGATTTGAGTGAGACCCAATTGATCACAATCAGAGATCTTCTCAGAGTCATGCTTACTCTCAAATCCCCAGCTCCTGCGCAGAGGAAATCGATCATGGCTACCGCTGTTTCTTCTTCTACTTCTTCAAGACTTTCAACCAGAAGAGCCCTGCAAAACAAGCATCTTCATCTTGTGAGAGAAAAATCGGTGAAATTTCACTACTGCAATCGCTAATATGGATAGCGGATGGCCTGCAAGAAGATTCGAATATGCAGCACAAATCATTCTTAATGCATTGAAAGAAAAGAAAGAAAACAAGTTTAGCCATGGCGGGATGAGTCGGCAGGAAGTGCGAGACGCAGCTCGGCTGCACATTGGTGATACGGGTTTGCTCGACTATGTGCTGAAATCAATGAACAATGTAATCGTTGGAAGTCACATTGTCTGTCGTGCTGTGAACCCATCCACTCGGGTTTTGGAATACACGATTCATGAGCTTGGTAATCGTGTTCTGATCAATGAACCGGAACCTGAAATAGTTCCTGAGCCACTTCCAGTACCTGCTCTAGTGCCTGGGGCTGATGTTTACAGTGATGTCGTCTACTTGTATACAAATGTACTACTATTGTATTGGGTTACCCGGAATCAAAATTGGTTGAGTTGGCGACTCGGGAAATTTTGGACAGCAAGCAGTGAAGGAGTGACCTTTTAAGGATGAAGATGATCAATTTCTGAGATTCATTTGCCGATTGATGCCAAGTTCAAGAGAGCTAAAATATGAGTTGACGAGGGAGCCTGGTGAGCTTATAGTGGTTCCACCCTATGCTACAGTTGGTGAGCTGAAGGAAGCAGTACAGAGTGCAATGAGGGATACTTACTTTATTATGGAACAGTTTGTGGTAACTGATATTGAAGACATGGAGGGAATGGAGGATGAGGTTTTTATTCCAGCCCTTATTAGATTAGCACCCTGTCGATCGATGCCCCTACGTCCACCAGGGGAAGACCCAAACCCGACTTTAGCAATAGCTGCTGGAGAAAGAAGCGACTCACCCAGAGGGAAGAGAAAACTAGGCTCTTACGCAATTAGTAGGGAACAGAGGAGCAACCTACTCTTACCTTTAGGACCGACCAATAACAACCTATTCTCTTACACAATCATTTCTGTACTCAGATATGCTCCTACTAGCAGAGGAATGACTCTAGTTATGCCTTTATTTAGGATTTAGGAAGGCATGGGATAAGGGCTGCCCTTTCTATTAGCTGGATGTGCCCGTATCCTATCTTCCATTAGGCAGCTATCCTAGGAGCTAGTCTGAAGTAGGAAGCTCTGCATCGTCAATAACAGCGTGAAGTGCCCCCGATCTCTCTGCTGAACCTATCCGCTCTTTCTTTCCTTCCTATCTGCCTAGCTAGCTTTCCTTTATGGTTGTCCCAAGATTATTCCCTATGGAGTTAGCTTGTGAATGGGAATAAGGGTGATACCTTCCCTGCGCACTAGTGGAACTAACTGCTTTCTTCTTTGTGATGATAGCCTCTGGGAGCGCCTTTTTAGGCCCAAAATACGGTGTTTCCTCAAGTCTGATCCTTTTTATGTCACTCTTATGAGTGGAATCGGGCTTTAGGAGAAAAAGACGCTGTTTCCTAGCTAGATGCGGTAGTTTCTGGACTCCAATACCTGAGAGCTACTCGAATATTGCTTCTAGTCGCCGAGCTGAGGCTATCTCTTTCCTAGGTTTGGCTAAGGCAAATGACTGAACCTGTAAAATAGTTAATTTAATGTTATCAGCCAACTCCCCTCTTTCTTCTTCTACTGATGCTAAGTATGCTTTCCCTCCAGGGATAGGACTGATGCCCGCTCGAAGCAGCCTTCATTGATATTGATCACTCTTACTATAGGATAAGAATATTCGTAACTAATAGACTGAAAGGAAATAGTTAAAGCTCGACTGTTAAGGAGAGGAAAGAAGACCTGACTAGGATAGCTTCCTGGCCTAGGTAGTTTGTATGTGGTAGTTAGCTTTCTTTTCCCTAGATTGCTTAGTGCTGAGCTAAGTTCCGCCCTTTCCTATAGTTATAGTAGGAGGTTTACTATGTCCTCTAGGACGGAAAGGGATAAGATCAACAATGCCATCATTGACTTCTTCCTCTGACCGGGCTTTTTGTTGATTGACTGAACCCGGACTTCTTTTCCAATCCAAGCAACCTACGTGATCAAGTCTTCACGTAGTTCCTTCTCTCACGCGCTTTTCCACGATTCGCCTGTGGTAAAGCAGCTCTTTAATATCCTTATTGCTCGAGTGAGGTTTCAACTATGCTAGGAGGGGCTAGAAGGTAGGAGGCTGGGGGTCTAGGTCACAGTACGATAACCTATTATCCAACCTCTTATTACTGGGCTTGGGAGCACCCTTTCTCAACGTCGAAATAGGCCAGGGTTCGTCTATTTCGATAGAAAAACCACAACTTTGAGAGACCAGACCAAACCCACTTTGGGAACTCAAAGACCAGGAAACGGAAGCACGCTTGAGGCAATAGGGGATTGAGTGGGGACGGACACCATCCCTGCGGAATGGAAAGAAGGCAATCCAACTTAGTGAGCTCGAACGCGCGACCATGGAGACTCTATCTTTGGCGGGGGAGAATCAGAAAGCGGAATACCGGAGTGAACGGCAAGAAATGCAGGTTGCTTGCTTACTCAGTGGCATCCACAACTGGATTTTCTCATTTTTTTTTAGGTATGAATCACTTCACGGTAGAGAAGAGTATTCACTACGACACATACCTTGACCATAGATCGAGTGTAGGGCAGCGGGCAGAGGTTTGTCGATCTGCAGCTCTCGACTTCGTAGTGCCAGCTGTAGGGCTAGGTCACCTAAAATATGTAAGTGTGGGCCCTGTTCCACAATCTCAAAACTCAAACCAATATCAGCCGAAACAGCTGTCAAAAATCTGGTGTGTCACCTCCCTGCCTACGATCAAAGCGAATTGTCTGAACAGAATCTCATCAATGATTCATGGGGTACACTCCTACCTGCATAGAATGAGGAGGAAAGGGGCAACTATATATACGATATTTGTGGAAAACAGATCTGATTTCCTTCGTATGCTCTAACTGCCCTAAGGTAGCCGGGGACCGGGTGAAGCAGTCTCGAATGCCTTCTGTAGGGCTAATGTCAGCCTTCCTCCTTATGGGGCAACTCTGAGATGCCCGCTTTCTCTACTAGCTCATCAACTCCTGTCCTAGGGCAATACATACTCCCACCAGCTTTTGAAGGAAGGGAAGGTAATGTTGAAGTTGAAAAACTTCGAATCCTTGTTGCGTTCTCGCTTTATTACTTTGGACTTTCTATTACTGTTGAAGAAAGTGGCAACTCCACTCACTGCTCATCAATAGGCGTAGGAAGACTATCCGACATGGGAACGTCGGTAAAAATGGGCTTTTTTGCGGGAAAAACGGCAAATAGTTAAAATCATTCATATTCATATTTAGAAGAGAACTTAGTGATCCAGTCCGCCTACGAGAGGCAACTTGTGATTCACCCGGGTGCCCACCCCTCATGCTACCTACAATCTTTGTTTGGTACTACGCATCTTCACGGAGAATTACATTTGTATTGGGACATGCATGAGCTCGACATCGTCAAAGCTCTCGATCAGTTGTTTAGCTGTAGAATGAAAAGAGCGGAGGTTCCCATGGGTTCTTCTTTCTTTCTTAAGGATGTTCTTGTTTCGGTAGAAGGGCATGAGAGTACTCAAGTGAGTGAGAAATTGGGTACATACGCACACAAGCGTGTCCAAACTTCTTCACGAGGTCTTGTCTCCCACAACCTGTCTCAGACCTGTCTTTCTTCTCGGATGTCTCGACAGTCGTTTACTTGTTAAAGAGGGAAGAGAGCAGGAACTATACCTAGGTTATTGTTGAGAGACTCCAGTCATTTCGTCTTATATGAGATGGTTAGTTAAGGGTATTTATAGCGCACAAGCCTATCAATAATAATGATAAATATGACTTAACATGATTAGACACCATATGGATGATCTCTCAGGTCGAATGACTTGAAGAAATGGGTCACTTTCGGGCAAGGGACAGGAAGAAGACATTTAAAGGCGCTCACAAGGCGCACAATAATAAGATGTAGGAGTAGAATGAGATTTTTTTGATCGAGTAAAGCGAAACTGGAAAAACGGAACCTGTTGCGGTCACCAGAGAGTGGCAGAACCTGTAGTTGCTGATGTATCCCCAACCAATCAGTCCGCCCTACATTGCCAACGCGAAAAAAATGTTATCGGAAATGGGGGTCGCATCGGGCAGGGAGTCTCGCGTCGGGGGTCTATAAAAAGGGGGCGGGCGATAAGGGAGGCGATAAGGAAGCACATAAGCAAGACGAATCCCTTGATTGGTAGAGGTCGGCTGATATTCGAACAGATAGAGAAGAAGCTGAGCGCCACCCAAATTGGATGATCTCAAGGCCGATGTGCAAGATCCACTATCTGACTCTCTACTTGCTATAGGTCTATCGAGCCTGTCTTTCTTAACGCCGCATTGCCTTTATTTCCGAAACTTGGATTATTTGAAAGAGAGCGAGGGATCCCGTCAGTCCCATGCACTTCGCTCTTAACGTAGAATAGGGAGGTCAAAATCTTTGCGATTAGGCTTAGCGGGGGTGCTACTCACCGGTCACAGATTGGAGCTATACTTCTCATTTTTTGTATAGAAGAAGGAATAAGGCCTTACCCAAATTTATTTAAAATAAGACCCGCCGGATCTTGGGATTTTCCCAGTCTCATGCTGAGGGGCCAGTAAGGTAAACAAGTACTCCTCCTTGCCGTAACTATTCTAATAAGAAGGTAATTCACTTCGAAATCCGCTTTTCACATATGTTGTTGGAGGAGATTCCATGGCATCCTTTAAATTTAAAAGAGATTGGGTTGGTGCGAATTGGTACTAAGGTACCAAGATCGAACATAGAAAAGAGAAGGAAGCTTCCCCTTTGCCGATTTGACCAGGGCATCTGAAAGTTGTGGATGTCTTCTTCAGCAATGAAGATTTGGTTATATATAGAGTGCCCATCCATGAAGGATAGCAACTCATGACCAGCAGCTGAGTCAATCAGCGCATATCCGCCGCTCGTTGGCCTCTCTCCCCACGCTAGCCTTTCTTCACGAACGCTTTATGAGCGGAGTCAGGAGATAAATCGAGGTGAAAAGAACCCAGGTTATTTCATATTAACATTATACCGCTCATCCTAAGTTTGTCATTTTTTTAGTTTGGTAGTTTACAAGTTTTTTACTAGGCTTTTGAACCACAAGTTATTACAGAATCTTGCTTGAACATGAATATTGGCCCAGTCAGTAAGGCGACATTTGCGTCGATCACAGATGATCTCACTCAATCTTATAAAATTCCTCATTTCTTGTTATTGGTTAGCGAGCGGAGAGATGTGACGCAGAAGGAGGTCTGGACTCCTACTCTTTAGCAAAGAAGGAAGGTTGGTCGTAGATCATGGAATTTCTTGTAAAGAGAATTGACCGTCGCTGAGCATATGACAGGGCAAGACAAGATCTCCCATTTCAGAGTTATCTGAGCCATTCACTTATTACTCCATTCATTCGCAAGTCACTTTCTTCTTGCTTCTTTTTCCAAAGATGAATTTCTTAATGATAGTTGGTTGTATTCACAAATCAATAATAGCCTGTTCTACAGCAGGATTCACCGCATTTTATATGTTTCGGGTGGATCTATTTACTGACTTTTGAGGGTCATTTAAAGGTTCATTTTCAAAATGATAGTGGCAAAAAAAGACCCCGTTCTATTCTTTTTCATTCGGTCTTTATGAGGGATCTGGCTGATCATCCATCGGTCTGTGTACTTAATGTGTGGTAGATATCGAGGCATTGTTCACTTTCCTCTATCTATGGAACAGCTTTCGTTAGGTCCTTTGGCTGACAGCAGGAATGGCGGTATTGGTTCGAATCGAGGGCACAGTGTGGGTAGTCTCAGTTGGGGATGGAAGGAGCTAATGGCCTTAATAATCTCTTACTAGATGTTAATGAGTATTACCTTATAGAACTCCCATCTGAGGAAATGTAAGGGTCTAATTCGCGATGGACACTTCTCGGGTATTTTGGTTTGCCACTGCTTCACACCAGTCCGGTGCAGGCTCTGTAAAGGTTCGGCGGAGGTTCTCAATCATCGCCTAAGCTCTGTCAGCTCGGTCTGTAGGTGTAGGCCATCAGTTCGTATCATTTACAGAAGAATCTGTCTATCATACAACCAGGGATGGGTCTTCATGGGCTGATTGGTGGCTCTGTCATTAACATAGAATATAGAAGCACAATCCGAGCTTCCGGGATCCGAGATAACAGTCTAATTTGGAGATCGGGATGCTTAATCGGCACACTATACTAGGAAAGAAAAAAGCGAATTCCGATCCTTGGTCAGGAATGGAGGGCTTCGCATTAATAGAATAAGGCAAATGAGCCTCTCTTCTCCGCTTCCAAGAAGGAGCTTCAGCGATTGATCGGCCAGGTCCCATCATCCAATCCACAAAAATGATCTTCTCATTTCATCGTCAAACCAATGAATTGCATTGATTAAAGGTCTTGCTCTCAATCTGAATTGACAGTGCGTTCCCTATATGAGGGAGGTAGTGTAGGAATGGTGGGCCGAACCTCATGAGTTCGGGGAAAACTTCCGGGTAGAGCTTTCAAGGATCTCTACTCGTACGCTGGTATACTTTGATCCTTCCTACTACCATCCGCTCCATCTCATAGCTTGCGTGATCCCTTGCTTTGCGTAGGAACATGAGCAACGAGGTATGACTCCTTATTAGGATGGCTTCCTCTGGTTGAGTCAATAAAGCTAGCTGCTGCTTTTAAACTAGACTGATGTAGTGGGCTTGGAAGCACAGTACGGGCAGAAGCAATCCCCAAGCATCATTTTAGAGCTCATTAGTATTAGTGTGAAACCCAAGTTCAAGGGGTGCAATAGGTCACTATAGGGACATGAACCCTCCATAAAAGACCTTCTTTTAGGCCTAGAAAGGGAATTCACTTATAGATAGGAATAGGCTCATGCAAAATAAGTATATCGGGAAACGGGAGTCAACGGGGGGCAGTTAGCCCGGTCGATAGATGCGGTGCTGAGGTCGCACTTCTCTTAATGAGTCTGTCCATTCGAGCAGTCTGTCGGAAAAGGTTGTAATCCCTCTCTTGGTGATAGTAGCTCTTCATCAGCTTATCGTAGGCTGAGCTCTTCCGCTAGCTTACTAGCTCTGGTAGTAAGGCTCTTCGGTCAATAGTTCCACTGGAATAAAAACCTGTATCACTGCTTTTTATTTTTATTTTTAGTATGAGCTCTCTCAATGAAAGCGTTTCGGCGGGAAATCGCTAAGTTGGTTAGAGTCCTAGTCCGTACCCGCCTATAAGTGAACCGGGTTTGGTCCCTGCCTCATCCCCGTGACCGTAGCGGGTGAGGTGTAAGCTGGTAGCTGGGTTCTGACCTGTGTACTGCTACTGCAAAGTGTTTTTCCCGGTTCTACCTGTCATCAAGCACTTGACTGACCCCTGATGGATGAGTAAGCGGGACTAGTTCCGGCTGGATGAATGGGGAATAACTGCATATCGAAATCTACTTGAAACGGAGGGCTTCGACAACTCGACTTATCCGCTTCCCATGATCGATCCCGATGAAACCTCAATATCTCAGGTGGGAATGATATACGACATGGTTCGTATAAAATAAAAAAGGCTAACTATTCATTGCATGACTAGTCACCTGATGAAAGACTGAAGTATTCGTCCCTCTCTCCGATCAATGGCTATCTGGGCAAGTGAGAGAATCTATTTCCCTTAGGTTTAGGATTTATGTTGACTTCCTCTAGTAGCTAGTTTAGAGTTCCTCTCCTAGCTGCTAGCTGTCTTCTTTCCTAGTAGCTCGGTTCTTAGGTAGCTTCCTATCCTATTAGCTCCTAGCTCTCTTCTTCTAGCTAGGTAGCTAGTGCTTAGCCAACCCTTACTTATCTATTGCCATCCGCCGCCCTTTATTCGAATGGTGGTTTCCGCTTCCTTCTCCATACCATAGAAAAAGGGCTTTCCTACTCTGCTTCTGATTTTTCGGATTATTAGGAAAGAGTTGATCCACTACTTGAAAGTGAAACCACTAATTGAAAGCACTGGCCGTCCTACAGAAATCCTTGCTTTTAACCAGCTTTCCCAATCAATCAATTCTAGAAGATGCCTAGTCATTGATCGAGCTTACAAGCAAGGAACGAAGTTCTCAGTCCATGGTTCCTTGTCTTCATTCCTGGAATGAGAAATGCAGCTGTGTTGGATCGTGACCTCCCGTAACTAAGATGGAAAGGGAACTTGCTTTCCTGTGTCGGATGGAAAGGAACTCTCACTCGGAATGGAATGCCAACAAATAGCCGAATTGGCTTGGCTATGTTCTTTTTACCGGTAAGTGGTTTGAGGAAACCAAGCAGGCAATGAACTGGCCAGGCAGTCAAATAGAAAAGGATCCTCCCCTTTGTCTTGCCATGGATTCGAACTGAAAGTCCCGGATTCGCAGCTCAAGAGGAACGAGTGACCAGAAGGAGAGGAGGGAGGCGTGTTCTCGGTTAGAAAGAGAGTTTCCTAGGTTGACAGGGATGCCCCTAGATGCCACTAAGAGGTACTTTCCTAAATGAAGTGGTCCAGGACTCTAAGTAGTGGTTCCTGCCTTGAGTGGAAGACTGCACTTGAGAATCTCTAGGGAGAGGAGAGTCCTGTGTTTTATCATAGAAAGATCTCTCAGCCTTTTGGATTGCTATGAAAGATGGGGCTGGTATGGTCACCAAGGTAAGGTCTAGGGCTGTTCCCGACGGTTCTTTCGAGTGAACGGTAAGGCTAATGGTACTACTAGTCAACTACACTAGCGGACTATTTATGCGCTGACTGAACTTGCTTCGTAGTGTCTCAAAAGCCTTTCTTCATAACCTTTTCCAGGACTTGAAAAGGGCTGCCTTCGACAATCCAATCATAAGGAAGGAGAGATTCACTAGATGGGATAGAATGTAGTGATGAAGCGAGTTCCTCTGCAGCTATTCCTTCTGCCTTTTCTGAAGTGACAGAATAGCCAAATGAATTGGCCTCCCCTCCTAGTTTTTGGGAGTGGATTTACTAAAAGGCTTATGAGTCTCATTTCCCTCATCTTGAGCTGAGGTAAGTAAAGTCAAAAAAAGATTATAAGATCTAGAAGGCCAAAAGCTATTGATATGGATACGGACCCGATTAGAGGTTTCCGAGGAATGCATCTTACAAGGGCCTGGTACATGAGACTACAAGAAAATGTTCCCCACAAGTTAGAGTAGTTTTGTCCTTTAGTTTGAATGCTAGTTCCGAATCATGCAAGCGATCGAATAGGTTCCTTTCTTTCATACGAGCGAATAGCTTGCAGCAGGACATTTAGAAGGCACTCACTGAAGGAATGAAGGATAGGCTTTTTTATCTAGGTCCTGCCCTATAGGTGGATACAGACTCAGAGTCAAGACCAGTGACAGCTACTATGGACATGAAAATCTCTATCTCGCCTGCGAATCCGTGGCTAGTCATTCCCACCTTCATAGCATAGGAAAGATCGCCCAGTCCGGATCGAATCTAACGGCTATGTGCGGATCGCCTTTCGCTGAGCCGGTTGTGAGATCGATCCCTTCGACTAGGAATTCCGACAACATAAAAGATCGCCTTGCCTTTGTCGGATGGGGATTGGTTACATGTCCTGTTCATTCTGCTTTAGCGCGCTATGGTGAGTCCACTACTGAGTGAGAATTTGTGAGACTCCGAGAAGTGAAAGAGGGCTTTTGCATCCCTATACGACTTTTTTCTTCTTTGCTCATCAAAGGAAAGGGGATTGGATAAAGCGTAAACTCTGGAGGCCGCCGAGGGTTAGGTTCGTAGCAACTAAAGAGGTTTGCAAGGTACAAACAAAGGTCTGGTTTAGACTACAAAGAAAATTCGGGCCTATCTAACTTACTGTTAGCTAGCTTTGCCACAGCAGTACTCCTACTTCCAGATCCAGAAAGATTTTAAACAGCAACATGAAAGTCTGTCCTTTTGGCATCAATGACGATTTCCTTCATATAAGCACATTGACATCGTGAAACTTGTTAAAAACCCCGTCAAATTGGCTGTGAGTCCATTTCCCTTCTACGGAGATCGAAAAAAAAAAAAAGGCCCCGTCGCCTTTGAGAGCAGTCCAATACCAGTGGATTCATTAGCAATGGTAGGAGGAAAAAATCCACTACGCTTTGAGCCAGTTATTCATTCTTTAAGGCCGGGAGCCGGGAACTCAAAAAGTATCCATCTGGATGGTTCCTTGCCCACTTCTCTTCCGAAAAAACTTCCAACAACGTGCCATACCATAAGGGCTAAGATCGCTTATTTTCAATAGCTGCGGTTTGTATTGCTCCTCTTTTGGAGATAGGGATTCTTTCTTTTGAGTCACGTTTCCTCCACTTGGGAAAATGGGCTTACTCTTTCCTTCCGTCTAGCCCTTGGTACTCTGCATCTTCAGGTAGAATGAATTTTCTTGCAAGAAAGGGTGGAGACTCTATACATCGATGTGGGTCACTTTGTCTTGTGTCGCTCTACGATCTTGTTAAGAATAAGAGGTCACAATTCCGGAAAGCGAACCTAGCCCCATTAATCCATAACTTCCTTCGTTTGGTATCGAGATCGTCGAGTAAGCTACTTATAACTTGATGGGGATAGCCAGATTTCTAGACTAGAAGGGAGAGTTTATTCCCATCTGAAGGTCCACGTCTAGGAGAGCACCTCTTTCTTTTTCTGGCTTAGTCGTGAAAAGAGAAAAGAAGAGTGCAACGAGCTCCTAAGCCCAGGGGCATTCATCCTATGTTGACTTCACGGCATAAGGTCTCATCACAACAAGGGTAGGAAAGTAGGCTATGAGTAGATCCCGTGATCAACAGAAAGAGCCCTTCCTCTAGTTCTAGTAGCTAGGGAGCTTGAAAACAGACGGTTTAGAATTTTTGTGTCAGGTGCAGCCTAGAAGAAGCTGCAAGAGAATCTATCCCCTTCTTCCCGGAAGTGACATATTCAAAGGAAACTTCCTAAGGCCAAGCAGAGATTAAGATACCCACGAGCAGATGTTCTCGAAGAGGCAAGGCAGCTATTGAATCCCCTGTTTCGGAATAGAATAGGCAGCTAGATAAGACGCCCTCCCCTCTGACTCTTGATGACGAATAGTTTGTGCAAGATTTTTCCTTACCTTAGCATCTGGGTACTGCTGTACGTCTTTAAGCCTATTATATACCTACATTGACAGACATTGAGTAGGAAAGAGGAAATCTCTTTTTTGCCTATCAGCTTTTGCTGGAATAACCGGTCTTTTAAATTTTAAAGAAGACTGATCTCGAATCCCTATCCCTAGAATCAGCTCTTAGTCTGAGTTTCGGGTTTTCAGGAATTGAATCATCAACTGTGCCCCTACGGCTTCTGCAGCCTTCTTTTCAGACTTGGATTTCTGGACAGCAGACACCCATTGATCAGCAGGTGGAATGGGGACCTTAACCATCCTAGGTTTCTATGGAAAGTTAGGCATCTTCCGCAGGCTTTAGATCGTCTCACTTGGAGGATATGAAAGACTTATTATTCATAGAAGCTTCAATTTCTCTATCCGTGACGGTAGACCTCTGTAACAGGATACTCTGGTACACTGCGAAAATTCTTCGACATCCGGTGGTTTGTACCTTTTAAATTAGAATCCTAAAACAATGATTATTGAGTTGGAGCCTCCTCCTCTTACCTTGTTTCAAAGCTAGCGCCCCTGCTCTTTCTATGAGTTGGCTACTATGTCTGTTGTACGCTCTCTTTCTCTTCACACCTGGCCACCCCTAGTTTAGTTCCTTTCTGCTTGCTACGGCCTGTTTGGTGTGGTTTGTTACCCACTTACACCATCCTTTCTTATTGGCGTTAGATAAGTCTCATTTTTGAATCCCATATCCCATAGGGGAGGGAGGGTTTCACACTTGATACGATAATCTAATCATCTATTTACATAAAGAAAAGTTCCGGGAAGAAATCCACGCTCCGGACAAGCACACGGGTACTAATAGAAGCCCTAATAACGTGGAACCACATGATGAAAGGAGGAAGGTTATGGAAGCCATGCTGCAACCAACATACCTTCTGGCTACGAACAAGCCAAGGCTCGTTCAGTTTGCTCACCTAGCACGCACCACCGAGCGCGCAGATCCTATGCGCGTCACTTCCTGCCTCGGAACAGAAGCAAGGCAAGCTCTAGCAGTTGGAGAAAGGGCAGGAAAAAGAAAAAGGTGTGTGAATGAAAGCATAAATGCGAGTTAAAGAGTAAGAAAACAATGTCTCAGACAAGAGCCTAGAGAGCAACTCAATCGCCACCACACAAGGCCATTATGGCAATTATACCTGCTCTGTGCTTGCTGCTAGATTTTGATACTTCTAGCGATGCCCAACTTTTAAAACTAAGTCTAAGGTCCTGAGGAGCTCTACTACCTTAATTTACTGAATGTGAATGTCCAACCATCGGCTAAAGCCCTTCGGGCCATACGCTAAATTCGCTACTGACGAAAGCGAAACAATAACAATCGATGTTGTCTCTTTACTAACAGACCTGTATTACAAGCTCTTCTTCCGGTACGTTCGGTACGTATGATGGGAAAAGATATCCTTTGTTTAGGATCAACTAGAAGATTTTCTCCCACCGTGAGCTCGGTCATTGGCTGTCCTCCGTGATCGATTAGACTATGGCGAATCGCTTGTGTATTGGTCTTTGGGAAAGTGTAAGACGCTATTGCTCGCAACTGGGTCTCACGCGGTCTGTCGGTCTAACAAAGAAGGTGACTCGAATTGCTTCTCTTGTCCGATCGGAAACTGGTATTCTTTTTATGGTGTAAGGGTCAGAAAGAGCTCCCTTTGGGGAATAGAGAATCGATCCTCAAATGAAAGTAGAGGGGAAAATGCCAACCGTCGCCTTCTCAGCTCCTTACACAGTATCCTCCGAGACACGTTGACTACATTCGAGTAGGCATGCCAAGAGCAGTTTCAAGTTATTGACCCTGAACAAAAAGATCCGTAACAAAGAAAGGCTAAAAAAAGGTTTCCTATCTAATTATTCCAATTTTGATGACGAAGGAGGCTTGCCCTCAAGAACGTTACTCTACCTACCCATTTTCTTCCTGATCTTAGTCTCGTTGTCTGGCCCAGCGGAGAATGAAAAGGGAGAAACTTTCGCACTTCTTTACTTTAGTAGCAGTAGCTAGAACCATACCGCTTTGAAGAGAGCGCTGGGCTTGGTCTCTCTTTCTAATTCTGCGGCTTGCTTAGATTTTTTGTTGCCTTGTGTGTGTGCTCTTGCAAGTAGCTAAGTGTAAAGGGAAATTACTCTGCTGCGGCGGACCGACAGCTTATAGACTCGTTACGCAACACGACTTTGGCACGACGCTTGATGACTTGAGGAAAAAGACCTGACTTGGTATCAGAGCACGGTTTCTTTCAAAGATCAAGTCATGGCTAGTGGAAATCCTGAGGCCTCTAGTATAGAGGAGACCAAATGGGAAAGCATTATGGAACGCACGGAGCAGATCGTCGAAGCAGATGGAGTGCCTAAACCTAACTCGAAATATCTTAAAAAGAGAAGTCAGAGCAATTGGCCCTTGCCAACCCTCTCTCGTCTGGGTTTTTTCTCGGTCATGCTCATATATAGGTCTTATTCGCCCTTATTCCTACTCTAACAAAGAAAATCTGTCCCCATGAATTCATTCCTAGTCGAAGGCAATCCCAGTAGTTTCGTACATTACATAGGCATATAGGCAGCTAACCTTCCAATGGCAGTAGATCAGTCAAGGGTGGTCTCAGTCATGGGATCAAGGCCAAGAAAGACGGAGGTTCAATGGGATCCGTTCTCTTTGATTGCCCTTATTTGTCTATTGACTTGACTTGATGTTCTTCGTCTCAAACAAAAGAGTTCTCTCCTTGAGCTCTGCCATCTTCCTTTTTCTACTCTCTGCACTAGTCGTATCGACTAGTACGGTCAACTACTCAAAATGAGGAGCTTATTAGCTGTACTTACACCTGATCTACCTTTCGGAATCACTAGCCAAAGCAGCTAGCCAAGTGGGGCAAGCAGAAAGATACCTATTGATCATTCGCTTAGGAACCGCTTTGCGCTGCCAGGCGGATTCAGACTCCTTCATTCACTCGAGGATCCAATAGGAGGCAATAGAACGGTGCTTCAATCTATAGCTAAACCAACTTCCGATCTAGTGGAACCGGCGTTCTCTCCATAAGCAATTTCTCGACTCATTCAAAAAAGGTTGAAGCACCCGTTTGATGGAATGAGTTTGGTGCTCAGTGGAAGGGATTGACCTAACATGTGATAAGCTAGATGAAAGGTAAGTTCCAACCCGGATTCCCGAACAAGGAAAGCAGACAGATCTAGTCAGTACGTCCAAGCGAATACAATAAGGTTGGCCCTAGCTGCAGATTCTGATTCCATTGGATTCCCGAAGCTTGATATGGGTTCAAATCCAATTCGTGAGAAAGGAAATAGTTTGAATAACCCCAGGATGGATTGAATTCATGCTCCCTCTTCCAGGTCGAGTCTGAAGCCATCTCTGACGGAGACAGTCTGCCAAGTGAGCGCGAAGGTAAGACCATAGAAACGAAAGGGATCCGCACGGGACCAGATAGGCCGAGGGTTAGAAGGCCGCCGCCTTATCCAAAAAGTTGCCCTTCTGAGGCTAACCCGTCATACCCCTGCGCAAAAGAACGAAAACGGGAGAAGCAGGCAAAGAAAATTTTTCTCAAAGAACGACTCTCTAAAGTCGGGGATTTCGATGAAAGCAAGGTAGACGCCATCTTTGACATGTTGATCGCTAACGGTCAGCTGACTCTACCTCCGTGTAAGCGACCCGACCCGCCGAGATCGATAAAGTTGAAGATTCCAACTACTGTCGGTCCCACAGGTCGTGGGACATACACTAAGACAGTCTTTTCTCTTTAATTTAAGAGCTGGTGCAAGAAGGCCTCCGGACAAAGGCCTCCATACTAAGAGAGGAAGAAAAGACTACTACTAAAAGTCTTTCCCACTCTTAAGTGGACTGGGCGGGATCGACAGAAGAGCAAAGAGAACGTGATCTAAAATTTCCACTCCTTCTAAAAAACCAAGTACGGCATTAGCAATGGAAGAGCTTAGTTAGAATGGGCTTACGACTGGAACTACAACCCCTCGAACTGGCTCGATAAAGTCTGGGAGTAAGCTGGCTAGGGATTTTTATATTTACTGAAAATGCACCGAAGGGCCATTGAAACTATATAGCTTTCTATATAGGTATAGGCTGCAGGCAACTCCCCTGGGACCGCCATAGAATCATATGCAGGGCTATCAGAGTCCAGGAAATGCATGGCAGGGAACTTATATAGGCATTTTCCTAAGCAACTGATCTAACTTCCACTGCTTATCTATAGTCTTCCACGTCCATAGGATTCTACGGCTTAGCCATAGGAAAGAAAAGGTTATGCATACGAAAATTTAGGGAAAGGAAAGGGCGTCAGCCTAGCACTCCAACAGTATGGGCTTCTTTCTCCCACTAGATAGCTAGCAGAAAGAATGGCAGGACGAAAGAAAGGCTTAGGATAGCTCATGACAGGGAGAGGTTGAATGAAAGGAAAGCAATTACAACTTCTGGCTCGCAAGAAAGGCGAATAACTGCAATTGAATCGACATAGACGGACTTATAAACTTAGCACAGCGCTTACCTTAAAACTTTATATGCTGTAAAAAATACCTGAGCCTGTAACGAACTCCTACCTTCAAAAGGAAATGACTCCCTCCAAGAAGCACTGAAAGTAGATCGCTGCAAACTGATCCATGGGGTTAGCTTATCACTGCAACTCCACTTGCTTTTATAGCCCGCTGCTTGCGCTTAAAAGGTACTCTTGGCTAGAGGCCTAGAACCTCTCCTCTTGCTTGCCTTAGATTAGAGCTGCAATTGGCTAAAAGGAAATTCCAACTGTAAAGAAAGGGCTCTCCCACTAGATCGTGAAGCGACGGTAATGCAACTACTGAGACTTCCACGTGAACCGCAGGGAAGACTGAAGAAATCCCAGGGACTTACATTCCAACTAAAAACAACCAGGAAGGTAAAAACAAGGAAAGCAGCGCCTAGGGAACCTGACTATGGAAAGGATCCCGTATTGGCTCCACCGCTATAGTTAGGTAGCATAATAATCAAAGCGAAGGCGAGCCCTGGAACGGAGAAGCGATTCTAAAAGAGCAGGTCAGGTCCTAACCCTTCCCTTCAAGCATGAAGTGAGGAAAATATCTCTCCACGAAAAGAAAATCCAATCAAATCATATATCACTTGATACCGTTACCAAAGAGGTCTACCCTTGTATACTCTCTTAAAAAAAAATGGATACCCTTCCCGTACTCGGACTGAGACTAGTGAAAGAATGGGGAAGGCAATGAAATTCTTAAGATACGAACGGGAAAGATGTGAAGCACAAAAGTAGCTGCTATCGAATGCCCTTCTTCCCCGGCTGACTTCCACCTATTACCAAGAAAGAGAATCATGCCTTTTTGATGACAAGAAATCCTTAAATGAAAGCAAAATCGTGGATCCAAAAATACGTTATCTCCTCGTGCAGCTTCTGGGCTAAAATCCAGTGAGAAAGTCGTTATCAATACAATTATGCCGCCGAATACAATCACTTTGAAGAAGTCGCAAGTGCGGGTTCAAATGGGAAGTACGAAACACTCAATGGAGAATAGGGATCGCTATGCCGAAGAAAAGAGAGAGGTTGCACCAGGAGAAGATAAGGTCATACCAAGGGCTTTCTATAATTTAAATCAATGATTTTGCTTTGAAAGGAATGTATCCAGCCTAAACGCAAAGACGGGCCTATCCTATCCTATAGGCAGAAGCTACCTATCCGACTAGTAGAAAGCGTGAGGAGGAAGACTTCTATTCGGCCCCCCTTGGCTACGAAACCAGGCTGTGATCCGCATCGAGAAAGAAATGTATTCATGCATCTCTTTAGTTCGAATGCTGGATTTCTTTACTTAGAAATAGATAATTCTGATTCTAAAATCCATTCTCTCACCAACATATATGCTATACCCAAAGCGCTGAAAAGGGCGGATTCTCGCCATCTAGGAATAAAGAACCGGTATCTTCAATGAAAGCTATCCATCGCTCACCCCCTCTCTCATCATAACCTATTTCAGATGTACCCGTCGCTCCTGGGATTCGACTTTCCTTCTGAGGATGGAGAGAAGGCGTTTGGAGATGGCACCGGGCTCCTGCCTAGCTTCCTGAACCCAATCTGAGCTTCCAATGCGAGGTTTGGGAATACTACCTGACGAGTACCCGTTGACTTTCAATGTCGATTTCTATATGTCTACTCCACTCCCGCGCATACTCCTTGAATATGAGGCAATGCCAATTGTTGAAATGCCATCAGATGAAGGAAACTCTGTATCTGTAGATCATGTAATTCCTGCGCCTACTAAAGCCAATAAATATACCAAATCTTACTACCGCTAGCTCCATTAAGTCTGCCAGTCTGCATCAGATTATCTCAATGAATAGCCATCATCCCGACTCGAGAGATCATTGTTGTGCTTCTGATGGCGTCGTTTCACTTCACTTGGACACCGAATTTCTAATACATTCTTCACTGATCCAAAAATGGGGCACGAAATAACGGACCTTTTAAACTGGCATCTTATCATTTTACTTTTCTCTTCCTAGGTTTCCGGATTCCTAGTCTAGAACTAGAAGAGAAGTTTCCTTCCTCAACTCAATCGAGGACTTCCTAGAGGATCGATGTAATTGAGCTCGACTGAAAGGAACGAAAGCAAAGAGAATGGAATATGGAATCCGGGTGGGATTGGATTGTTCTGAAACTCAATCCTATACTTACCTTGAGTGCTGCCTCTCAACAACTGGCCCTAGGCTTTCCTAATAAAGACTCCTCTTCTCTTACTAAGTCGAAGCCAGGGATTGTTTAATACTTCTTAACACGTGGAACACTAACTTTAAGTCGTATTTTTTTTCTACCTTCACCTCACTTCTCGCGACCTTCTCTTAGTTCATCCAGGATCTCAGTCTTCTTTCTCTGCTAGTTGTTCAACCGGTGTGGTGTTAAGGTTTGGTCCTTGATTAAAGAGAGTTGCTCCGCGAACTCTTCTTCGTCCTGCTAAAGCACTACTTGCCCAAGAAAGGGCTTATGCGATAGTACTAAAGCAGTCTAGCTTTCCAGCAGTCTTTTCAAGAAGAAAGTCACACCGCTACTACTATTCTAACAGCTACCGATTCTCACCCGGGTCACTTCACTCCGCCTTCAGTCTTAGAACGTGCCAATTTAATGGGCGCAGGGGCACTGGACTGACCTCAACAAGAAGAAAGAGTGGTGCTCAAGAACTAAGGATGTGGTTCATTACGCTTTTGTTATTACAGCCAGCTAAGGTATCATCAAACTCTCGATGGATTCTATATTCTATATATAATAAGTGGTGGAGTTTCAACTCCCTTTCTCCGTGACTCAAGTGACTACGGTACTCCGCATCAATGTGATGAGAAAGCAGAAGGGAAGGTCGTCGTCGTCATAGGAGGCTCAGATAGAAAAACAAGCGGGTGGTCTTTGTGCTATCAGCCTTTCGACAATATGTTTCATAAAGAAAGAGGATGGTGTAAAAAAGGTGGTCTAAATAGGAAATTTTTTGGGTTTTTCCGCACCATATTTAGACCACCTTTAGAGGTAAAAAAAAGAAGTTATTAATTACTAACGATATTTGAAAATGGATTGGTTCTTGTCGCTTCCTTCTTCTTTAGGATTCCAATTCCTTATGCACCAATGGTTCTTTATTTAGGTTGTCATTAGCAAAAGGGTTGCTTCTACTTCTTTCTTCCTAAAAAGCCCTTTACTAGTAGGCTAGCTCTTGCTGCTTTTCCTTTTCTACGAATAGAACCTCTTTTTTTTCTTCCTAACTATGCTTTCAGGACCACCTTCCTTGGGTCCTTCGTTTCACTGATCAGGTAGCCTTCCTACACCTAATATTTTCTCTTTCGATCGTTTTGGTATAGGGCACTTTTGGCTTTCCTCCGGCCTCTTTCTTTATAAGAAAAAGAAGAAGATGGTTCTCACTGCACCGATGGTATTCTACTTTCTAATAGACTTCTTTCTAACTAGTTACAGATGCTATGCTTTTGATTAGTCACTTCCAATCCAAATAAGCCCTCATGTACCTCCTGAGCGATAATTTCATTAAGGCAAAGGATATAGAGTTGCCAGACTAAGCACGAGACAGTACATGCTAGCCTAAAGTCTGCTTTTGAATCGAACTTCTTTTTCCTTGGCGGAGAAAGCTTCTTCATCTATCAAAGTGATAAGTGAAGTAATGAAATTCTTATATGCATCGCGGGCGTGTGGAGGGTTTTTGAAAGGGACGATGGTTCTTAGTGGATCGTTGGACTCATATCTTCGTAGAGTGCAGCAAGGCTATTCTCTCGAGGCCAGTGTGCTCATTTATTCTATATAGATTCAGCATCAGGCGATTCTCCGTTTACATTCTTTCTCGGCCTTTACTTTACCTGACTAAGACCACGCAGGCTCATCAAGGGCTGTAGTGCATGAAAGCGAAGTGCTAAAAAGGTAGCGCTCGTGGTAGTGCGTCCGAAAAGAAGGATCGTCTAATAGGAAGATTCCAAGTCCGAGACAGCAAAGAAATTCCCTAGGACTGCTAGAACTCGCATGATTAGATAAGAATAAGTGTCCGCCTCCTCACGGGGAAGCCTTTTTCTACTCTTTCTGGGTAGGGCCACATTCGTTGGTGGCATAGTCTTCTTAAAACTAGGTTGATCCATAGTTCTTGCTCGCATCTTGATTGATTTTAATTTCCTAATTCAAGTCAAGCGTAGAGAAAGCAGGGGTGATATTTTTTCACTTAGATCGCTTAAATTAAATGGATTCTTAAGAGGGACATCGAAAGTCTCTTTTTTGGGAAGGTCCTAGAAGGTTGTCTGATAGAGCCGTTCTCGAGTGAGTTCCAATTCCTTCCAGATATTAGGCGAGAATCTCTACAAAGGATCTAGGCCTCAAGGGAGAATGCCGCGATATGCAATAAGCACACTGTGGCAAATCTTTCTTTATTCCACCTTTTCTTTGATAGTTCAACGACCAGTCAGACATGGTGCCCTACTTACTTTCTTTTATATGTATATGTAGGCCACTCGGACTACCTTTCACCATAGGGGACAACAGGAGAGCTTCAAGCCCTCTTTCTGCTGGCACACCGCCCTACTTCAATCAACTTTTTCGAAGGCCGCACTGAAAGTAGGAGTTTTGGGTGACCTTCTTTCTTGGGGCTTCCCTTTCTTGGTTTTCGAGAGCATCGAAGAATGCGCCCAAGGAAGATTCTTTTCTTTGACTTGACACCGATATGATGTAATTTAAATAGCAGCTCCAGCGGGACGAGACCTTGACTTGAAAGAAGAAGAGAAAAGAAATAAGTTGAGAGTTTGTTGGAAATGGTTGAAGTAGCTGAATAGGAGTCTTTTATGATATGAGTGGAAAACACCAGTTTTGGTACTCTTCCCTGACTCCGGAGAAGAGATATGGTTTTGAATTGTAGAAGTGACGTTTTTTCTCCCCCTTCTGTAATTGAGTAATTGAGTTCGGAAATGCTCCTTCCGGTAGGGCTCTTTGATTCTCTTTTTGCTAGTCTTGTATGGTCCATAGCCCTTTGCGCTGTTCTACCCCGATTTTGATCTCAAATGGAAAAGAGTAGCCTCGTTCCAATGAGATGTGGGGAATGCAAATCTGACAGTAAAACAAAGTTCCTGACGTCTATCCGATGCATCTGCTATGGTTATTTCTTTCGTCCCCGCCCTTTTCTTTTCTGCTAATTTCTATCAAAAATACCGGGAAAACGTTCAAATTTATGGAGCACAAACCCGACAACAAAAAAAAAAGGCAATTTCAAAGCAGAACGAAAAGCTAGTTGAAAAGAAAGGTTTCGAGAACCGAGGAGAAGAAAGGGATCATAGTGGGGATAGGGGCCGGGTTGAATCGGAGGGGCCTACCAAACTAAAACATGAATTCGGTTAGCCGGGAATATTAGGTAGCGGAGGGTCAGACCCCCGGAGGGAACTTTCAGAAAGAGCGGACGGAGCGGATTAGCTTTCTTGTCTTCTCTTTGCTCTTTGAACGAGAGCGAGCAACTCTCTAAGTATCAGCGAGTCATTCCGCGGTTGACTTTGACCTTCCCTTGATCTACTTGTTCAGCTGAGATTGTCACTTCCTAGGAATCCGGTGAAATGAATCAATCTCGGTATGTTATGAAGTTTCCCTCCTCCTTACCATCTTAAAAAAAGAAAAAGGCCTGCAACTTCCACTGGCGGAAAGAGAGGGATTCGAACCCTCGGTAAACAAAAGCCTACATAGCAGTTCCAATGCTACGCCTTAAACCACTCGGCCATCTCTCCTACATAATCTTATTATTTTATTATGACCCTCGCGAGTGAATAGCGAGTCATTCATATTCTTGCAGTAAAGACCAATCCATTAGAAATAGAAAACTTTTCGTCAAAGACTTCGGTTCGGGAAAAAAAAATGCTTCTTGTTACCAAGAATTTTTTCTATTCATCTTTGTCAAGACGACGATCCCGTCATATTATGATATTTATACCGGATTAAACCAACCAATGAATTGGAACGAATCAACTACTCCCTTCATGGTCACATAGTTATTACAGAATGATTTTCAGGTATATATTTTTTAATTTAATATAGGTAGTACCCATTTTTCTATATACATTATTGGTGGTTTCTACCGCCCGAGAATCCGGTTCGCTTATCGCCTTTTTTTTTCCTCCTCCTTTCTCTTCTTCCTACCATACGGGGGTTACTTAGGCGCTAGGGTTAAAACCTTATTTTATTAGATCGAATAACTCCTTACCTTTTTTCAAGAGAAGCCTGATTCTAGTCGGGACCGAGAGGATAATGACGCGAACCTTTAAGGTTGGTCCAATCTGAGCGCTTATTGCCTTCTTCTTCGCCTCTCCGGTGGAGCCCGACCGAATTGAATTATCCTATTAGTATAGGGCGGTTATGCCGGCTTGACTTAATGATTATAGTGTAAAGGTAGTTCTAGATTCTTTTTTGGGGGGCCGACTTTTCGATCCGTATTGTCAGGTGATAAGGGACTCCACTCCCTTTTTTTCTTCTTCTTCCGTACCCGAATCTCTCGTAAACCTAAAGGGGATGGGAACTTCGACTATGAGGAGTTGCCGGCTTAACCGACGTCTTATCCCCCCTAAATATTTTGGAAAAGAGATACGGCACGCAAGAGAGACGGATTGCTATCTTCCGGTCCACCAAGAATCTCGTATTTACTGTAATCAAGTTAGAACAATTCACTCCAGATAGACGCTGAGTACGCGTTCACCTGTGTCGGTCCGATAGGTTTGTACTATAATAAAATGCACACTGGAGAACTCGTCCTGCGATCAAACCGGTTAATGACGCGATGCTATCTATTAATGCGTCACCATTCTTTCATTTATTTATCTTCTGATATCTCGTGGTTTCTCACTCACAACAACCCCGATGTAGTTGGTTGAAATGCGGTTATGCCGGGTGGACTAAAGTCAAGTGGGAGGCCAAAAAAAAGAAAAGCGTGTGCGGTTAAGGTTGTTGTACACGATCCAGTCATGAGCGATTCCTAATGGGTTCACCATTCCCGTCTCGATCTGTTCCCGGTCCTAGCGATCTGTGGGCCTTTCGCGAGCGAGAACAAATATCAGATAGAGAACGATTCTTCTCGTATAGAAAGAAAGCGCTAGTTGAGTTTCGTCTTTCGAGCGAAGAAAGCCCTTTCGATTGGCCTTGTGTGATCAAGTTGAGGGGACTTTCCTCGTTTGAGTTAATGCTTTGGAAGTTTAAAAGTTTTAATTGATCCGGTTGAGGAGAGCGCCGACTCCAATGTTCGGCCAGCCGAGAACGATGCCCTTTCTTTTTCCTTTCTCATGCCTAACGCCTAAAAGCCCCCTTTCTGCTCTTTGCCATTCCTAAGTCTCAGAATCCGTTTACAGTTGATTTGTTGGTGGTAAGTGAGCCGCTCCAGCCGCCTACACTGGGGATTGGGAATGAGCTTCATGCTCTGGCTCATCGTGAGACCTTGATTCCGGGGAAGGCGGTGAAAGAAATTAAAACTATCCTCCAAAAGCTCACCTTAAAGTGGGGCAGGCTAGCCTGTTAACAGATAAGCCTCATAAGCAACATAATGCTCGATAACAACATAGCTTCATTCTAACAACATCACTATCTTTTGGTTGCAAGAACATAAAGAAGGATAAAGAAAAGGGGGGATTCACAGAAAAGAGGTTGATGCCAAAGATCTGTTGGAGCATCTGCAACAATGTTCAGAATCCATGTGGCACCCAAAATCCGGTTGGCGGAGGGTGACCGGAATACTAAAAAAACTCCCTCTTCGCCATTTGAGTTATATCCCTTAGGTGTACTTTACATTGTTGGAAAACAGCATTTAGAAGAAGGGTCGAGGTGAGAGCGACTTTTGAGATCATTTCAATCTCTTCTACCCGCAGACTTGAATGAAATACCCAAAGCGGTTTCGGAGAAGAAATGACTAAATTGCCTTATCTTCTTTAGTGTCTGCGTTGGTACCTTCGCCCTTAGCCTTTGCTTCCGCCCCCCCATTCGTGAAGCCTGCTCTTTGCTTGGGCCTATCCTGTCTTTCATTCGTGTAAACTCTCTGCCCTCTTCCACTGAGACAAAGTCATTCTAACGCACGCTGAGCAGTTTCTCCACTTCGAAAGCTCAGTTTTTATTTCTGGAGAGATTCCATTATTTCCTCCTTTCCCTGTAGTACGCTAGCCTGTAGAGAACTTCAGTAGGACCGTGGCATCAATGCACCTTTTCGTCGATACTTATTTACGTAAACTAGATGTGAAGGCAATGTCAATTGTATGATGAGATACCGTAGTTGGCTCCTGTTAGCACGAGAGATAGATATGAAATGCCTCTTTTAGAGTATCTTGAAGTGCTAGGCTCAATAGTGTCCTCCCGTGAGATGAGCTGGGCAAGGATAGGTTCATTCTTGTATGAGGAAGAAGCGCGTATATCCTTCTTATTGGAGAGATTGGATACTCACCATTACGCTGTCAACTTGAATATTCGCTCAGCCAGCCTTCCAACCCGAGTTCCGACTTCACTTTAAGTAGTCTCGTTACGCAACGAGTGAACGATCTTGCCCCTGTATTTAAGCCAGTCTGTCTTCCTATTTATTCAGGATGGAATGCTAGACCCAAGGGAGTGGATGGACCAGTGGCTTAAGCTTCTGTCTTTGAATAGACTGAGGTCTCGTTGCTTGACTTCCTCTCCCTTATGAAAGTTGGGACACTGGCCCGTCACACCTGGTTGCCTTAGTAGGACAGGGAAGACTTCTTTCTTTCGACTTTTGACTCAATTGACATGAATCCAGCTCCTTTGTTAGAATCCGGTGATGCTGCTTTCGCCCAACTCTTTGAATCAAGTCAAGTCAGTCCCTGATCTCCTCCGGTGGCCTGACTTTGCTTTCAGGTCAATAAACGAATCTAGCTTACGCTTGGACTCCTGAATTGATATAACTAGAATTGCATGTGTTAAGCGTTCGAATAGCTGGCTTTATCCTTGGTATTCCTTTTTGGGTTGGGAGAAGTAGGAATTGTTAGCCAAAGACTTCCGTCAATGAACATGAGAAAGAGGCACTCCTTCTCTTGTCGAAGATGAGGCCTGCAGACAAGTCTGACATATATTACCTCATTTATCAAATAGCGCTCACTGCCCTCCCTCGCATCGCATGGCTCAGATTCGCTTTTTCTTCTCTTCAAAAGCTTTAGGAAAGGAATTTAGAAAGCTCCAGGTCCAGATGGGCCAATCTTTTATCAGACGATATCGATCGGTTGCTATAATTAGCATTATGAGCTGCATTCAAATGAGTTGTTAAGTACGATATATGAGCTGTCTCAACTGGATCAATAGCTTTTCCACCCAATTCCTCTTTCTCATTAAGAAACTAATCTTCCCTGGTCTAAGGAAACAGGAACAGGATGTGAGGCTTCGCCGATTGAAGAATGTGATTTTTCTTTTTCTATAGCTGAAATTTACCTTCTTTTGAGAGGGAGGACAAGTCCAACATTTCCCTTCCCGCCGAGTAAGGTGATTTGCTTCCTTTGTCTCACGCAGGAAAGCATGAACTCCAGTTAGTCTGATGCGTAGAATCAGCTTCTGAGAATCTTCTTCCGAGAATTGAATATGGAAGAGAGCTCGAGCTCCTTCGTCAAGATCTTTTCGATGTTGTTGACAGAGAGGGTTTGAGGTTTCAATATCCTACTACGAATGAATTGCCTTCTTTGCAAGAGCCTGACATCCTGATATTCCGCAATTTCCAATCCCTGCAGCAGGATGGGATTCCGCACTTGTTGTTCTGTCCTGGCGCTTTCTTTCTCCGTAAGATCCGGAAGCTAGGATTCGTCGAATAGTCTCCATCAGCGTGACCAAGAAAGTGTGTTGTTTTGAGTAGTCATTTAGGTGGTAACAGGAGCAGCGGTGAAGTATACCTTTGAAAGTGAATTGCAAGGGTCAGGCACAAATGCATTACTAAAGAATAACCAACCAGAAGGGAGCGTGGAAAGAAGGATTGGTCCGCGCTATCTATGGGCAGGATGCCTGGGAAAACAATCCCAAGGGAAGCTTCTCGCTAGTATTACGAGTGCCGAACGCACTTCCTGATCGGTAGCGGATCAAGCTCTGACGTGGAATCACTTAAGAGAGAGAATGGGCACCACCCCAAGGCATAAAAGGTCGTGAGCAAGCGTTTTCGTTTGCTTTGGTGGGTACGGAGCTTCCCCTTGTCTTGGCCCATGCTTCCCATCCATCGACTCAGGATTTTAATCAAAATCGGATACTCTTTTTTGTGGTTGGATCACGTTCCGTCGAGATCTTCCACCCCAGTATTAGCATATCGCCCTTCGTGAAGCCATCGGATTGGGATTAGCTAGTAGAATGGTTCCATAGTCCTGTCATTCATTGATCCTGGCTGGGTCTATAGATAGAGCAAAGGAAGAAGTCGCAACAAAGAGCAGCTTGACTGCAGCTCCACGGTCTGTAGATCTGATAGTTGCCTTTCTTTTTGGTTTGAGGAAAAAAAAATAAGAAAGATTAGAGGCTGCCTTAGATTGCCCGTAAAGCATGCCACTAGTACCATGAAGGGGCTTCGACGGTTCCTATCTTGGAGAGTCCGAGACCTTCTCCTAGGCACTTCTCGGAGGCAACTGGACTCTCTTTGATTTGATTTCACAGAAAATGGAGAAATGAATTGATCGATTCATTGGATCCTAGGTCGGGACTGACGGGGCTCGAACCCGCAGCTTCCGCCTTGACAGGGCGGTGCTCTGACCGATTGAACTACAATCCCCAGAAAGCCAAATTCTTTCTTTTTTCTCATCATTATTGAGTTTCGCCGTGTTGTAACAGAGACACGAATGATATTATATATTATTATAATTTATTATTATAAAATAAAATGCAGTGAACTCTAGTGGGCTAATTCATGAATTGAATCATGACGACTATATAAGCTATTCTGATATTAAGATTCGATATAGATGAAATCGTGGAAGCGGATCTTTGATTTCCTTTTTCCACGTAAGAATTCGTCGTCCGATTTCATCTTCTTGTTCCTGGATGCTCCATAGGAATCCATCGCTATTCCTTTCCTCCATCGAGAAAGGTTCATTTCGAATCACAAGAGCAATCTCTCTTTTCATAATTCATTTTTCTTTTCGTTATGGTAATGCAATGCAAGAGGTCGGAAATCAAGTTGTTTCTGATGATGAAAAGAGCTTTTTTATGTTATGTTAAATTGATGATATTAAAGGGTCGGTTTTGTTAGAAGACGACTGTCGGTATCTGATGGTAAGATACCTATGGTCGGTATATCTTTGAAAGCTCAGACGGAGAGAATAAACTGACTCCTCGAGGGCTACTTAAGGCACTTTAGTGCAAACCAGAAGGACTGGAGTTGTTGGATGTTGCTCAGTGCTGCTATAACTTAACAACCAAAAAGCTCTGCCTCGAACTTCAGCCCCTTCGAGTTGGTCACGGGGCAACAGCCTCTGACGCCCCACACCATTGCGAAAAGAGGGGGCGTCGCCCATCAGCCTACTTTGCCAAGAGGTGGCAGGATCGCAAGGACCTAGCCCAAACCGTCACTCTTTATCCGGTTCCTCTTGTCCAGAGAATACCCTTGTGGAATACCCTTCGACTTACCTAGATTTTAGAAAGATCGAAAAGTCTTCCCCAGAAAGCGCAAACGACTCTAATGGTTACGAGCCAAGTCGAGGGGATCTGCTTTACGCTTCCTTTCAAGAATACCTTTTCGCATTCGATAAGTGTCCTTGTCTAAGTGGGGTAGGAAAGGCAAGTTACCCCCCGCCCTACCCTACCCCTAGGGGTAGGGGGAGAGGTAAGAAGCCTCGGACACCATTAGCCTTTCTTGGTACTCTTTCTTCAAGACATCCAAAGAAGTTTCTCGGCTAATCTAATAAGCCATTAAAGCCCCTCAGAACTCTTCTTCTTATCAGCGCGACGGCTTCAAGAAAGATTGTGCATCGGCCACCAAACATCCAGGGCAACAGGTATTCTTTCACCTGCCATCTATATTGGATTGGCATAACCTTATTATATGCCATCTAGCTTCATAGCCGGTAGTTTCCGTTGATCGTTATCTTCATCCATCGGATCAGCTCCTTTTTGTCTTTTTTTCTTCAATGACTGCTTCTTCTTATGCTTGCCCTCGTTCTTCCCTCTTCTCCTTGACTATGAGATTCTTCCCGGCTGATTGGGAAAAGGGGGCAGTTACTCTCACGCCAAGAATTGGGCGTAGATTAAAAACCAGGGTCTACCCTTGGGAATGATAGAACTTCATTAGAATGCCTGGAAGCAGCCAATCTGATTCTTTATCACTCAACCACGGAAGTGAAACGAGCAGAACTTCCCCTAGGAATAGGGATTTCTCATTCAATGAGACTTTTCCTTGTTTGGAAATTCGATGAAGAAGACTCAGGGAATCAATCCGCAAACTCCTAGAAAAAGAACTCTCTGAAAAGTCTACCTAAATAGTGAAGAAAAGAACACATCGAGGTAGGTAATGAAATGAAAATAGGAGGGGAAGCCGAAAGGCTAGAGAAAAGATAGGCTCTTCCGTCTGTTGTCATAAGTCTTGTTGACTCAGCCGGGAGTGAAAGAGATTCTGATTCGACGTTCTCTATAGTCAGTATCCGTAGCTAGGACTGGTAGCATGCTTAGAGGAATAAGCGATGCCATTGAATCTGTTGTAAGCGCAGCTATTGGACCGCTATCGCCCCTTGGCACGAACGGACGGTATAACAAGAAAGAAAAAGAAGTAGAGAAGACTTTTCGCTTCGCCCCTTTGCTAGTGAATCTTCTCTTTGAAAGCTTCCACGTCGTGACTTAGTCTTCTGCTTTCACTGTCTTCTCGAAAGCTAAAGATAGTTCACCTAGGGGAAGAATTCGACTAAGCTTAGGTTGACCTTGTCATTCCTTACCTCCGCCTGCTTGGGAATTATATTAAATAAGGAGGACTAGCTGTGAGCTTTGAGGAAAGCCTGTAAGTTCTCTTTCGACTTCCCCTGGATTCCCTTCTCTTCCTGGGGAGAGTAAGTAAGGCCAGTCTATTAGGTGATCTTCCAGATCAAGTGAAAATCTAATCACACAACTCTTCTCTTATCCGCATGGTCTTGTTCAGCTGTCTTTATCCTTGCCTGGGGTGGATTGCTTTGAATAGCCCTACCAGGGGAGTAGGCATTTTCGGTCTTCGCTTTTCCTGTGAACGACTCCGATCTTTTCTTTTCGTTCTACTCGGGCCGTGGTTTTCGACCGGGCCCTGGGAGACTGCTCACGCCCCTAGATAGCTTTCAAAGTCTGCAAACCTTGTTCTCCTCCCCCTTACACAACCGGGTGGAGGATTCATGTAAACTTATTCCTGTAGGTCCCCGTTCAGGAAGGCATTTTTCACATTTAATTGGAACAGAGGCCAATCTCGATTCGCAGCAATAGAGAAGAGCTGGAGACGAACAGACTTCATCTTGGCTACTGGGGCAGAGGCTTCCTCGTAATCTATCACATATGTTTGAGTAAAGCCTTTAGCTACTAGCCTGACCTTTTCCTCCTTTCTCCCATAAAGCTTCTCTTCGGGCAATTCGACGTTCGATATCCGTCCATTCCCGCCAATCCTTGGACAATTATGCTACTTTCTGGGCAGAGGAAAGGCCAAACTCGAAAAACTCATGAGAAATGACGTGTAAGAAGCCCGAGGAAAGATAATTCTTATCAGGCTTGGAGGCCCCTTTCTTAGTAAGATTGCTGGGTTGAATCAGACTTCGTTCCTCTTAGAATAAAGCTAGACCGCACCGGGAAGAGAGGAATGAATAAGACCAGAATCTCACGCCAAGAAAGCCCATGACTCCTTCGCTAGTCTTCCTTTCCAGTAAAGTAAGCAGCAAAGCACTTCACTCGCTTTCTAAAACCAGAGAGAATAGCGGCTGATTCACAGTTGGTTGGCGCTGGGGCAAGCTCCGATAAGAGTTCATCTGGACGGGCGTCCCATGGTCGGATGCTTTCCAAGCTAGTTAATCAAAAGCGAGTCTCCATTAATCTTATTCGCGCAAGGGTAAACGAGTTTGTCAAAGTGAAAAGAAAAAAAGGAGCCTCACCATGGAAGGCAACTAGCAAACATATTGAACAAACTGCCTTCCATAAAAACGTATAAAACCAGAATGCAGGAAAAGGGACTCGCTTTTCTACACGAACAGAACAAGAAAGAAATGGGTACCACAAAATGACGTAAATAAAGGAGGCATCCAAAGCGGATCCATTTCTATGAGTTCTCTAAATTCCGACCTTTTATTTTAGTAGTAATAGATCTCGGGTTGTGGGTAGGACATCTAACTAGGCAAAAGGGGCGGGTCTTAGTAGATCTTAGAAGTGTGAAAGTCAGAAGGAAAGATTATATACATCCAGTATACGATAAGACGGAAGCAAGGGTAGGAGATGTTGCTGCTTTAGTTTAAGCTTTGGTTTTATCTGTTGCTCTTTGGGTATCCAGCTTTAACACGAAAACTGGAAGTTGAAGTTGGTGTTGGGGTCTTATTATTCAGTTAGTCTTCAGTAAGTCCGGAAACCCTCTTGGTCTGCTCTGGTTATAGAAGAACCTCTGCCTAAGCCCCGAGGCTAAACGCCTCGGGCCTTATTGATTCTTATTTTTTCTTTGTGTTAACGCTCTGGTCGAAAACGAATGAAGTATGGCTGACACTATCCAACCAACCCGAGGCCCATCCTCCCTTCATTGGTTGACTGGACAACCTCCGTGTCGATAACACGCTTTCTTCCCCCGTAACCGGCTAGAGCGAACAAAGGTGTATAGTATAAGCCTTAGAGGCGATCCCTTTAATTGGGGATATACATTCCATTGAGAGATAAGGGACCGATCCGATCTAATCAATGAACATTGAGACAAGAACGGTTCCTGAACGGGAGGTACGCTTGGCCCCTGACACATTGCCTTTTCTCTATCTTTATGGCCTGTGGGAAATCAAGTCGATTGCCGCTTTCTTAAGTAAGGGAAAAATCCCTACGGCATATAAGCGCCCCTTTTCGAGGGGAACCGGTCCGTGCGGTAGCGGGCGAAGAAAAGATAGCGGGCTTGTGATGGAACAAGCAGGTGACCGAATCACCAACGAACTAACCATTCGATAACAAAAAGAATTTTAAAGCCTTTATACTATGTCGAGATGCTTGAGCTTCCGGGCCTCGGGAAGCACAATGGAACCACGAAACCCGAGAGTAGGGCTAAATCAGCTACCGCGTCCCTGACTAGAATCTGACCCGATTCTTACGTCACAAGGTAGCCGTAGGGGAACCAGTGGCTGGATTGAATCTTTCTAGGAAGTAGCCCCCTTTTGCGGTTAGTTTCGCTATCTCGAGAGTTGCCGCCGTTCATTTATCATTTTATCATATTCTAATATATAAGAGAAGTGGTTGTCTTTCTTCAAGTGAGATCTCGGATCGAGAAACCAGCGCCCAAAGGTGCTTTTACGAAAGCCGGTCACCGTTGGCTAAGATCCTTTTTCTCACTGACGAGGAAGCTCACTTCTACCTTTTCTTGTAAAAGTCTAACTAATTGAAAGCGCCTATGAATCTGCCTGCTTTTCTTTCGTTCTACTTTTTCGTTTTCTGTCTTTCTTACCTGCTTTGGCCTGACCCCTATCTATCGTCGACTTCGCTCAAGCTCTATCCTATCTAATCCACCAAGCAACGATCTGGTCCATGCCAAAAAAAGTAGTTTTTTTTTTTAGTCTAAAAGCTCATGCACTCGCCGACGACCTCTCATTTAGCTGCTGTTAAGCGAAAGTCGTTCTAGTCACCTGTGTTTACCCTAATATCCCGTTCCTGTACGGGAGCGAGTAAAATTCCTCCCTCTCTCGGGTATGTAGGACCGATGCTTCTCTCCCGGGATCTTCTTTCTTTCTAAGGAAGTGCCCTAAAAGCCTATCTCTCGCGACTGTTGTCATAGTCAACTTTTTGTCAACTGAACGATTTCAACTCGACTATTCAATCTAGTTATTTAACTACTCACAGGAAACTACTTAAAGCGATTAAGGAGGAGCTCCGTAGCGTTGGAACTAGAAACCGACTAATCGCCACCCGGTCCCAACTTCTGGCTTATTGACCCCAACTTAGAGCATTTTCGGGGAATAGCTCATATCTGCTAAAGTCTCCTTTCTGACCCTTTTTTCATAACATAACGTTCTTTGGCTTTGGATGAGTCATTCCACCATCTCAAGAGGAGATGGAGATAGGCCCAGCTTGTGCGGTTAAGGTTGTTGTACCCTACCTTCATTTTAGAACTAGAATCTAGAAATGCTAACCCTATGACATGACATAAAGCGCGAACCAAGATCCATGATACGAAAACCAAAATAAAAATGAGGAAGAAAAAGATATCGTTATGCGCTTCTCTCATCTTTCTGTTCTTTCTTTCGTTCGAGTTGCTCAAGTGGGCTGTTCGTTCCGCTGTCCTTTCGGTCAGCTGCCCCTCGCTTCTTCGCTTCGGCCGCAGCCATAACTCCTGTTAATCATCCCCGATTTCTCGATCAGATGGAAGCTCTACTTCTTTAACATTAACACTTCTGGAAGGCTTAAATACAATAGTTAACTTCACTCCTGCAACCCACCCATAAGATAGATTCATGGGCACACCCATTCTTTTGTTGTAGTTGAAGATCTTCATTAAGAAGATAAAGTAGATCGCTAGACTGACGAATAAGTAAAGAAACAACATAATCAGAAATAGGATTACTATTACTATAGTAGAACTCTCTTTTTTTGAGAGTATTTCCTTTATTAGAGTCCAGTACTCAGTCATGATATTTGATAAAAAATAAATTCTTCCTTCCTCTACTAGTTCTGGAGTCAAGCCAGCAAACAAAAGACTGATTATAGGTCGATCCGGGGTCGGCAGTTAACGTTATGCCGTTCCGTACTCTCGCCTACCTAGGCATTCCGCCCAGGAAATCCACACCAAGACTCTAATCCAAGGGTACAATGCTAAAGCACAAAAGGCTCTTGGGAAAATTCGCCTGAAAAACTCAAGACAGAATTCCCTTAGCCGTGCAGTGAGCGGTACTCCGTCAACAGAGTCGACAAAGCAGTCATAGGTAGCAAGACAGAGAGTAGGATTACCAGTCCCCCTTGCTTCTTTCATAGGTAGGGGCTTTCACCACTGCAAATTGTTCCGTTCCTGCATTCATTAAAGAGTTAAGTTACCGGTACTCCATCCACAGTGCTGTCTACGGATCCTTCCCCGGATTCGGCTTAGTCTTAGTCTCCCTAGCGGCTTAGTCACAAGCTCCCTGCCCTCTTTTTTTTATAGCATAGCTTCTAGCAGAAGTAAGGAGTGTGCAAGTCTAGTTGTCACGAGCAAGTACTTCGTATTTCAATAAAAGAAGCATTATCGAGTGCAGTCCAGCGCTTCTTTTAGGGAAAATTAAAGCAGTCAACGGTAGCCGACACCGGTTTAGTTACCATAGCCCTAGTCTTTTAGCGGACTCAAGGACTGATTTTCTCACCAGAGTAGGATCAAAATACAAAGAATATGGAGAAGGTTTTCCAGTCGAGCAAAGTTCATCTGCGGTCAGTAAGTACGGCTGCTCTTCCTATTAGTTCCGCGGGTAACTGTCGTCATCGAGGAGGCCAGTCTGTTCTGTCTACCAGTCAGTAGCTAACCGAGACCCCTGTAGCTAGCTCTTCTTTGGGGGCTCCTTAGAAAGTAAAAAGATCGGAACCGAAGGCTAGGGCTCTTTCCCAATCACCAAAGATCGATTCAAAACAAGTTAATAGGATGTTCAGCCAGCGGGCCTTGATGTCCGAGAGGGAAGGGCAGCCAACCGAGCTCAGAAAGCGAAGCCATCGCCTCCAGTTATTCCAGTGGTTAGGAATCTGAACCGGCTCGGCTCCCTTTTTATTGGTCGAGTAGCTTTCCGTGGTCTGGGGCTGCCAAGTCTATTGAAAAAAAAAAATTCTCAATGTCTACAACTACCAAAAATGTTGCTAACTTTCTTTGGCGTCGAAATTGTAAGAAAAATGGTCCTCAAATGCCGGATGTTGGGGCCAAAATGGATGCTCAAATGTCAGAAAGGGTCTCAGGAAAAAGAAGCATCTGGCTCGCTACACGACTGGCTGGCAAGAGAGAGGATTTACTATCAGGACGGACTAGTGACATCTGATTAATGGGATAGCAAGCAGCAGCACTTCCTTTGCTTCTTTCTGGAACTTACTAAAGGAGGCCTTACCTTGAAAGCTTGGTCCCGGTCCATTGAGTTGAATGAGTTGAAGCGCCTTTACCTTTACCATTAGTCTCAGCTGAAGCAATTCCCGAATAAGAGAGGAGAGATTGGCTGTTCTGCTAGCTCTTTAAAGAGTTGGTTGGATTTGGTTACTTGTTGGACTAAGCTGGGGGTAGGTGCTCGTGCATGAAAGGAATGGACCTTCCATTTTTATTTAATTTAGAGCCAACACCCTAACTGTTGGGTTAGCTTCCATGGAAGGAAACTTTTCTATCGGGTAAGGAGTTAGAAAACAGGCCGAGGCCGAGCCTTAACCAAGCCCTATTAGAAGGAGGAAGCGCGTTAGCTATTAAGTTTTTCTTGCTCTTAATTGCTGGCTTTATGAAGAGCTGGTTCCGGCCTTTATTGACAGAATTAGACTCTCTTTTCATCAGCCTTAAGTTGAGGATTCTGACCTAGCTCGATGACCCCTCTGTGAAGCTCTAGTCCTTTCTGCTTACAGTGCTGATAGTTCCGTGTCTCCAGCCTCTCTTGCCTACCCCTAAGTCCTGTCTGCAGTAGCTGCTTCGCTTCTTATTTATATAGTAGACCGAGTAGATGACCGAAGAGCGGACTTCTTTCCAACAAACAGAGGAAGTTTCGATTCGAACAGAGATATGTCGGAATTTGCTCTTGGGAAAGATAGAAGGGCAGGGCTTCAGACCCATAATTCAACCTAGCCAACCAATGTGGGAGCTTCTTATAATAAGTTCCAAAACCTTGAGATGAAGAAGGGAAAGCGTAAGTGAACTCGATCCAGTGGAGGAGGAAGCTCGGTTCAGTCCTTGCAGATCTTGAGTCACTCACTTCAAGAGTAGAATCCGCAACTCTAGTTGAAGGGGTATTGGCCATTATGAGTAGTAAAGGCTACTATGAGCAGAAAGGGACTACTTGGCTCGATCGAGCAGCACCTACACCTTCTCGCGTAACGACTTCTTTGAAGCTAGGCTAGGATCGGATCCAATTCTAGGAGCTTCGGTTTGAACACATTGTTCTCTTGAAAGCTTATTAGGAAGCTAAGTCTTGACCTTTTATTTTCTCAATAGGAGGTGTGGTGCCGTTGGACCTGCCCTTTATGCAGCAGTAGTTTCGGTTGAACTGGACATTGCTCCCGCGGCTTACTCGACTAAGAATTCAACAAGATAGACTGAGATCTGGACATAACCTACGCGCTGCTCGTGTGAGGGCAAAAGCAATTTCTTTCTTTTTTCTTCAGTTTTCACATTCAAGAAATGGAGTATGAACTGCAGTTCCATATGCTCATCGGTCTTTCACAACAAGCCACAAAGGCAGGTTCCTAAACCCTGCGAGGTTAAGTTGTTCGCTTCTATTCTAGAGCGCTCAGCCCTGTGTCAGAAAGAGAGTGAGGGCACATTCCGGCTAAGATGAGTGAAATCCGTTTTTTTGGCTAAAGTAGCCGAAGTTGCAGTGCCATTTGAGTGAGGCATTGAGTTTGAGGGGGACTTGTTCTGTGATAAACAAATGACTCCAAACAAGAACCTCAGGGCCTAAGAAAGGAGGTTTAGCTGAGAAGAACAGTAAGAGTAAGCGTTCAGGTGCTGGTGCTATGACCTTAAAGGTGGAAGATCCTCCCCTGGTTCTAACCACCCTGAATGAAGAGTGGGCGAACAAAATGCAGAACATATCAGAGATGTTGAATTCTAACAAAGAAAGAAGGGGGGAAGAGGAAAGTAAAGGCCAAAGAATAAAAAAAGAAGGGCTGCACAAGACGAAAAACCAGAGGCAGCGCTAAGGTGCGAGTGGAATGTGAAAACAACAATAGTTCCACATGAAGGTCCTTATTTAGAATGGAAGAAGGATCGGTAAAGTCGAGAAGCAGAGAGAGGCCAAAGATTCTATTATATAAGAGCGCAAGAGGCAGATTTTATTGGCTTGGTGGAAACTCAAGTGAGGAGTGGAAAGGGTCAAGTAATGGGAAGTGAAGTTTTGCATGCAATCCGCGTAAAAAATGGATAGTAACACCTCTCAACAACATGACCTGTAGTTGGATCTGGAAGACTAATGCTTTCCCTAAAATGAAATTATTCCTGTGGCCTTGCTTTCAGGGTCGGATAGCCACGAGAGAACTTCTTTGGAAAAAGAGACATCATAGAGTTGCCTTCTTGTCCTCTTTGCCACGACAATATTGAACTCTTATTCATATTCTTCGAGACGGTAAAGTGGCTAGGGATGTTTGGAATGCTATTCACATCCCCACAACCATAGAAAACTTTTTAGTGCTTACAGTGAATGATTGGTTGAGACTAAATTGTCAAGGGGATGTCATACCTCCGTGCTGTCCCCTGGAGCATGGTTTTCCCTGTTGTGTGCTGGATCTTGTGGAATCACAGAAAGAACGTGGTCTTCAACTCGACAACAACTCCTGTCCTCAATCTGCTTGGTCGATCTATTGGCTACAATCCCCTATCCTATGGAAGGCGCCCCCCAGAACTCTGTGTAAAGATGTATCAAAGTCCAGAGGTGTAGCCTGCCTGTGACCTCTAGGAGGGTGATGCAAAACCAGGCATACGTATTTCAATTTCTATAAATGCACTTGTTTCCATTTCCTTTATTGTCCAAAATCATCATATTCCAAGCACTTCCATTAATCTCTGTCTTTTGTCTATTATTACAGGTTCTTGTGCTATAATTCAGATCGATTAAAGTTAGTCTGCTCAAACTGTTGAAACTCCAATAATAAGCTACACCGATGAAGAAGAAATTGAACCCCCAGATTCACTCCTTAGAATAATAGAGCGTAATGAAAAGGAAATTGTCCCTCTCCCTGGTAGGGAATTCCAGGACATACCAGGAGGAGGTTGAGAAAGTTAACTTAGGGGAAGATGGGGAGATAAAAGAGGTAAAAATCGGGACATCGTTCTAAAGACACAGCTTATTCAGTTGCTCAGGGAATACAAAGACGTCTTCGCATGGTCTTATGAATGAGGATATGCCTGGGTTAGACACTGACATGGTGGTCCACCATTTTCCGCTTAGAACCGGAATGCAAGCCAGTTAAACAGAAGTTTAGGAGGATTAAAATGGCTGTCCAGTTGAAGATCAAAGAAGAAGTTCAGACTACCAGCCAATGAGTGCGCAAGAGCTGATGATTTCGAAATTACCTCAAGACTACCACCGTGTAACAAAACTAGCTGCGGTTAGGGATTCACTTTCTCCAAGAGCTGCTACGATCACTCATTCTAACTACCAGCTCATTCCTGCTTGTCTTTGAAAGCTGTCCAATCTTTCTTCTCTTATGAAATTCTCGCCCCAGTAGCTATACAGGAGAGGTTCTTACCGTACTGACTCCTCCTTTCCTTACCTTAAATTAAAGAAGAAGGCGAGCTAGCAGATGAGCTAAGCAGCATAGATTTGGAATAGAAGGTGCCTAGCCTTAGCGGATTCCTCCTTCTAAGAGGGAAATAAGACCGGGAAGGACGCATCTAAGAGCTGCTAAAGCAAAGGTAAGAAAGGCAATTGGATTGAATAGTGTCAGGTTATGAGCTCCTTCGTGAGCAGTAAGAGGGCATTCTAACAAAGCAAAGAGAAGAGCCTAAAGTCAGTCAAGCAGTAACGGGGCGAAGGGATTACCGTAGATCGGCCTTTGCCTTTTTCGGGTATTCCATCTTTTTTTGAGACCTGAAGAGTTCTTATTCTTCAATAGCAGTCCCTTGCCCAGCTGGGTCGAGGTACCATGCCTTCTCCTTGCCAGATGGAGAGGGATTCGAATGATGAGAAAGTGCGATACCTACTTTTAATGGTAAATGCTGTAAGCTCCGGCTTTGCGATATGACCCACGGACCGAGCGAGGAAGGTGACCCTCCTTACCTTAGGGCTTCAAGCATTTCGATAGAAAGATGAGTGAAATTCCCAGTTAAGCATTCACAGAGTGCAGAGTTGGTAGGAGGAGGAAAAGACCATAGTCCCATTTGTTCGCTAAAGGTGGGCAGTGGAGTCGGAGGAACTACATCTGTGGAACACAGAAAGAAAGTGGGATTTCGTCCTATATCTGTAAACTATTAGGATCTTTCTAGCTCAGAGTCTCACCCTCGGCTCACTGAACTACCTTTCCATTTCCTTTTCTTTTTGATTGAATTCCCAGCTCAAGGTACATAGATTTAGCTGTTTGAGTGGGGGCATTAGTCAAAAAAAGGCCTAACCGGTGTTAGCAGCTTCTCTGGTCTTGCCGCCTTTGCCCCTCTTCGCTTTTCTCTTGTTTTAGAAGCTGTGATCGGAACTTCTTTCGCGACTCCGGTACTATTGAATATGTTGCCGGAAAGCTAGTCGTACCAGGAACGAGAATATCAGAGTCGACATTACAAGGATAGATGGGATGAAAGGCGAATACAAGACTGCTGCAAGATAGCAACCATTGAACTAGGCAATCCAGCTGCCATCAAGAGCGAAGGAGAGTCAGTCCCGGACTGGCTATCGAGAAGCAAAGCAGCCGCCTTCACTCGGAGTCGGAGTTCTTTCTGAAGCGGATTCTCTCTTATATCATTATCTCTTATATCAAATTCTCAACTCATAAGAATGAAGGCACAGAGAGGTGTAAAATGGTGGTGAAGCACCTTTTTGGGGACTCCTTTTTCTAACTAAGAAAGCAGCAAATCCTTCTCACATATAGCCTTCGGCCTTGCTTAGCCTTATTTACCAGGAAAGATCAGATGGCATCTCTTAGCAAGAAGGGTTAGAATCCATGTGCGTATTCTAATGTCATGTCAAACCTGAAAACAGAAGAGCCAAAGATGGCATGGAGGATCCCCAACCTTCCCCAGCGTCGAAAGGTAAATAAACCTCTCTTTAAGCAGAAAAACAAGGGGGGCGAAGGACCCATTCACGATAGTTTCATCGGCCTTTCTAGATACTTGAAATCCCAAATTCCCCGGGGGAAAGCGCAATCACAACTGTAGAAGCTAATCCTCTTACTAGCGGATTTCCATCTCCTTCTTACTACCGACGCAGAATTGGCCCGCTTTAGCTGGCGAAAGGCACCTTCGGCTAGCTCCAAGTACAAGTACAGCTATGCTAGCGCGGACCTTTACCAGTCAACGCTTTCGGGGTCTAAGCTTTCTCTCCTTAACTTTGCAATCATCCTTCTCGAAAAGCCTTCGTCATTGGGCAGAGTGAGGAAAAAAAACCTTTCTTCCACGACTCTCGCTTGGGTTTTCACTTCAAACTTCATAGGAGTTCTGACCCTCTCGACTTTTTGGTCTGGCCAATTCGAGTGGTAAACGCGGCTTCCAAAGAGGTGGCCTTTGGTCTCGACTTGACTCGAGGGGTCTGATAGTCGGCTAGCCTTTGCCCTTTACCTAGCATACACACATTGAGAGGGACGACTACTAGACAGCACGAGCACTCCTACACTTATATAGAGATTGCTCCCAAGCGCTGAAACAGAACTCAAACTACCTGCAAGTAGCAATTACACTGACTCCGGGGAATAGAAGGTATGGGGAATATAAATAAGGGCTGGGGAAAGCAGGCTCTGAGGCAAGCAACTAGATCAGGGACTGACTCTAAGCTAGAATCCGTAAAGAAGGGAATGACTTTTCACTAAAATGCATGCAATTCTTTCTCCTTTCGCAGGGAGAAGCTAGGGCTATAGACTGTAGGGGTAGGGGAGAAGGAATGGAAAGAAAGCAAAGGGAACTGGCCTTACCTTAGGATTGATACTAGATCGCTTAAAGTTACAATAGGAAAAACTCAAACACTGGGACTCCTGCTTGGGGTGCACACTGAAAAGCTTTAGCCCATATAACAGACTTATGCATGCCAACTATCCAACTTTTACATGCCTTCTTCCCCCAGGTCCTATTAAGATTCAGAATCAGGTAATCCAACTGGGAATATGCTATTGCACTGGTAGCCACAAGGAAGGAAGCCTAGAAAGGGTCAGCGGGGCAATCAAAAAAGACCTGCTTTTGACGCTGGCCAGGCATACTAATTCGTTCGCATAGGCAGACTATCCAACCATGAATTCCTCTTCTTTTCCCGGCGATTGTAAGGATGGAAGGACCACCCGATTCTACATAAGGCTATTCTCGGCTAGTAGATAGAATCATTTCATCAGGCCCGCTCGACTATCCATAACTTTTGGGATTGGCTAAGAGGTTCACGCGGGTTATTATATACTGCTACTGGATTGCTCTCAATCGGCTATCAACTACTTTTTTTTAGGCGGGGAATTGTAACTTCGAATAGAAGTGGGACTGCCCTATATTATATGGTCAAGCCAAGCAAAAAGGAAACTCCCTTTTTGTATCCATTGAATATCTCTTTCAGTGCCCGGTTTCCACAAAAAAGCATTGCCCTTCGTAGCTGCATTAGGAGACATTAGATAGACTCCGGTGATACACTAAGAGAGTCGGCTAGGTAGTACACAACGAGGATTCCCCGCCTGACATCTAGGGCAGTCCCTTTCCTAGATGGAGTAGCTGAAGAACGAGCTAGAAAGAGGATAATTTATTATAGCCAACTCAATTCAAGCAAGAGCTCGAAAAGCAGTGCACTGAAAACAAGTAGCTTAGGCTCTTTGGTCAGGTAGCTTAGGGGAACTTGTTCTCGTTTCTATAGCTTGGTTAGCAGATGGGTAATCAGAGGCCCCTACTTTGAACTAGGTTTGAAACTCTACAAGGTGGGCAAGATGACATATCTATCACCAAGTGCAATGGAGCTTGGACATAACCCATAGATAGAAGTTAGACACCTACATCTTGTTCTCTTTCAGATCCTAGTTTCGTTTCTAAAAAAATAAGAAATGATACCTAGATCACTACTCCTCTTACCTTATTATTATCACCAGTGCGGATCTAGGGAAGACAAAGAAGAAAGATGCTTCTGAGACTATCAAGATATGTAGGTAGCTTGATATGTAGGGGAACTCGATGAACTTCTATGAGTGTAGGTCATAGGAGGTAGTCCATCTGAACTATATATCCCCCCTTCCCTTATGTTGTTGAAAGGCATTCTTCACGTCCCTCGGTGGCTCCATAGACCGAACTCCCTCCTTCTACGCGCCCTACAGATTCTACCAATTGGCCCGAGAGCTACGCCCTTAACTCAAGCTTTCTTCCCAAAGATTCTGTTCCCTAAGGCAAAGTGAATGGCAAGTTCGGGAATGTTTAGGCTTCACATTAATAGAATGAGAAATAGGAAAGATAGCTTGGTTAGGTTCTGAGTCACCAAATACGATTGGTGATCTCCAGAGAAAAAGAGAAATATTTGTATCAAGATTGGTAGATTAGGGGACGGGCTTAGACTTTATTGGCGGGCTTTCCGGGAGACACTAACCCCCTCTATACGAGAGAGCCTTACTGAATAATAAAAAGAAGCTAGAGGCCCACTCTGACTTAGAGTAGTCATCGCGTAAATTCAAGAGGTGCCATCTTGCCTCGCACACCCCGCTCTTTAAAGGTTAGGGTATATATGTCCCCTCTCCCCCCGATATGTTGTCTATCAAGGGAAGGTTCTGGGCCATAGGCTTCTTTAGCTGACAGTAGAGGAGAGTAGAAAGCCATAGGTCGATAGCCCGGTTTTGATTGAATATCCTTACCCGCGCTTCCAGGCTTCCTAAGGGAGTTAGCTTGATCCCCCGGTTCTACCGATGCCTTCCTTCGCTCGGAAATCCAATAACATCGTTGTTAGTCGGGCCGGGGTCACATGGAAAAGTAAGGGTCCGAAGGAGCTGTTGAAACAACTGGTGCTTGCCCGGACCCGGGGGTATTGTCTCAACGAATAAGTTCTTGTAGGAGTGAAGTTTTTATATAATTCGGCAAGCAAAAAAAGAAGAAAAAAAAAGAAATCCATGGTTGATCAGCAGAAGCAGATGCCATAGAACGGTATTCGGCTTCAGCACTAGATCTAAATCTAGATCAGTGCAGCAAGATGTAGCTCATCCCCACTCTCAGTAACTTCATGATGAAAGATGGGAGGAATGAATGGTAAGTATAAGAATGGTCAGTCAGGCGGCAGGGGGAGACAAGACGGTACGCCTACTCCCTAAAGAGATGGAAACCCTACCTATGCAAGATTGAATGCAGTGCTGCTTGGACAACATCATTTAGTACAGTCAGCTAGGAAGCACTAGCTAGGCAAGTCATACTGGGAATGCTGTTCCACACATTGGCTCAATTCTACCTTCCACATCAAATTCTTCCTTCGCCCAGCTGAGAGGTGGCCAGAGAGGACATGCAAACTTTCCAAAGAGATGTGAGAGAGAGGTGGTATGTTTTGACGAATGACTACTCTTTTCCCTTTAGGTGGTATTCTAAAAAAAGCATACAAATCAATAAGAAGTGGTATCTGTTGATGAAATGCCATTGCATGGATCTCCCTCCACAGCAAGAGAAGCATTTGATGGCGAGGTAAAAGCACAAGGATGAATGCCCTTGGTCCTCTCTTTGATAGTCCGATTCGTACATCAAATAATTCATGTAGTAGATCGATCTAGTGATTGGTCAATGACATGCGAGTTACATGATTGATCTGCAAGGGAGAATCAATGCGATTAGACAGGAAGGCTAGCTTGAATGAACAGTAGCACAGGTATAGGACTTCGAAGCTTCTTTGACCACTGACATATCAATGAATGGAACTGAAAGACGAGAGTGAAAGAGCGGGAGCACAAACGAGGTAGCTTATGCTTTTTTTCATCCTCACTCGAGGGAGATCTAGCCACTCCTACTACTAGCTTCCTAACTCGGATAGAAAGCAACTCACTATAAAAAACCTAACAGAAGAATAAGGATCAACGAACCGGGGGGAGCAAACCACCACTGCTGATATGGAATTCTATTTCCACTTTCAGTTTCACCTCTCTTCTCGAATGTGTGCGGACCTTGTCTCCTCGCTGGCCGTCATCCCGGCCCTTCTACTTCGTGGTCTTTTTACCTCTACTTGTCAATTGAGCTAAGCTAGTTCGAACCCGTATGTCAGCAACCCCTTCTTTCACAAGGGATTTGTCCTACTCCTACTGCCTGGAAGAGTGATTTCTTACCTCTCCTTTGGGTCCTGGATAGCTTCGGTGACTGGACTTCTCATCCTTCTGCTTCTGTCCTTAGTTACAATCAAAATTGGGGACAAGCACTACCGTGAAAAGGTCCGGTCTCGTACTAAAACAGACTTTTTGATTCCAACGCACTTCACTCTTGTCCACATCCGAACTGGATCCTTTCCATGTCTTATAGGTGCATGCAGGCAGCTTGAGATCGAACTTCTACTTCGTAAACTCAGCCTCATCCGAAGCGAGGAATCAATCTATCTTTTCCGCTAGCCTTTTCCTTTTTTAGTATTAGAATAGAATCTAGCTCCTGCATCTTCATTCGATAGCTTTGAATGCGGGGAATCTCGCAATACTCAGAAAGGCCTGTCAGCGATAGACTATCAAAATATAGTTTATAGTTTTTGAATGCGTCAAAACCAAGTAGTCGCTCCCTGACCCATACACCTATTGTAATGTCGGTCAACGAGGTAAAGAATCAGAATCGGAATCAAGAGTACTTTCCTAAGATAAGAAGCTAGATAGAAGATAAAAAAAGAATCCCTTTCGAGCAGAGAAGAGAATGCCGAGAGATTGATTGGCAGCAGAAGCGGTTGACTCGTCAGAATTGAAATCTTTTTTGTCTCCCTTCCACGTATATTAAGTTAAGATCATCTCTCTACCAATGCAGTTGGTTGTTCGTTGCACTCACCCTTGCCCCATTGTGATAAAGGCCCTACCAACAAGAGGTCCTACTTTACGCATTCAGTACTAGCTCCAGCAAGGGGCTCCTCCGTGTCCCCTTGTCTCCGCGAATGCTACATGACAAACTCAGCTCTTCCACCTTGCTTTCCTGATTCCGATTAGATAGTGGATGAGCTGAGTGGGAAGACTCGTTTACTACGTATATAAAAGGGGTCTAAAAGCAGCCATTAGA